TATAGCTCAGTATTTTGAATAACCCAAAAGAAAGAGAATTTTATATAAGGAATAAAATCCAATAAAAAAATGATGAAGTAGAAGTATTTAACTTTTAAAAAGGTACTTAATAAGAACGTATGTACAATTGACAAAGGAGTATAGATAAGGTATATTAAAAAGTAATAAGTTTCACATATACGTTTTTGATATGCCATGGAGAGTTTGATTCTGGCTCAGGATGAACGCTGGCAACATGCTTAACACATGCAAGTCGAACGGAGTTTTTTTTTTAGCTTGCTAAAAAAAAAGCTTAGTGGCGAACGGGTGAGTAACACGTGGAAATCTACCTTATGGTGAGGAACAACTTTTGGAAACGAAAGCTAATACCTCATAAGCTGAGAAGTAAAAGTCTTTTTATTGAGAGATGCCGTAAGAGGAGTCTGCGCCTGATTAGCTTGTTGGTAAGGTAAAGGCTTACCAAGGCGACGATCAGTAGCTGGTCTGAGAGGATGAACAGCCACATTGGGACTGAGAACGGCTCAAACTCCTACGGGAGGCAGCAGTGAGGAATTTTCCGCAATGGGCGAAAGCCTGACGGAGCAATGTTGCGTGAAGGATGACGGGTTATGGCCTGTAAACTTCTTTTGCTAGAGAAGAATAAATGACGGTATCTAGCGAATAAGCGTCGGCTAACTTCGTGCCAGCAGCCGCGGTAATACGAGGGACGCAAGTGTTATCCAGAATGATTGGGCGTAAAGCGTCTGTAGGTGATTTCAAAAGTCTTCTGTTCAATCACACGGCTCAACCGTGTGCCCGCAGTTGAAACTCTGAAATTCGAGTAGAACAGAGGCGAGGGGAATTCCCAGTGGAGCGGTGAAATGCGTAGATATTGGGAAGAACACCGAGAGCGAAAGCACCTCGCTGGGTTCATACTGACACTGAGAGACGAAAGCTAAAGGAGTGAATAGGATTAGATACCCTAGTAATTTTAGCCGTCAACGATGAAAACTAGGTGTTGGGCTATACATATGCTCAGTGCCGTAGCTAACGCGTTAAGTTTTCCGCCTGGGGAGTACGCTCGCAAGGGTGAAACTCAAAGAAATTGGCGGGGACCTGCACAAGCGGAGGAGTATGCTGTTTAATTCGATGCAACACGAAGAACCTTACCGAGGCTTGACATGTCATGAATTTGTTCGAAAGAATAAAGTGCTTTAGGGAACATGAACACAGGTGGTGCATGGCTGTCGTCAGCTCGTGCCGTGAGGTGTTGGGTTAAGTCCCGCAACGAGCGCAACCCTTATCTTTAGTTAAAAACTCTAGAGAGACTGCCAGTGATAAATTGGAGGAAGGTGAGGATGAAGTCAAGTCAGCATGCCCCTTATGTCTCGGGCTACAAGCGTACTACAATGGATGAGACAAAGAGAAGCAAACCTGCGAAGGGGAGCAAACCTCAAAAACTCATTCTCAGTTCGGATTGCAAACTGCAACTCGTTTGCATGAAGGTGGATTCGCTAGTAATCGCTGGTCAGCTATACAGCGGTGAATACGTTCTCAGGTCTTGTACACACCGCCCGTCACACTATGGAAGTTGACCATACCCAAAGCCATTACCTTAACCTTTGGAGAGGGATGTCTAAGGTAGGGTGAGTAACTGGAGTGAAGTCGTAACAAGGTAGCAGTACTGGAAGGTGCGGCTGGATTACCTCCTTTTAAAGGAAACTTATTAATCTCCTTTCGTTTCGCTTGAGAACTACGTACATACAGAATCCCATATTGTTAGGGACTATTAAGAATGTAGTTGTATGAGCGTAGCGAATAGGAAGCAAGTAGGGATAAAAAACAAAAATCTTTTGGTATTTTAACTATTTTTGATAATTCTTTTCTTTACAAAAGAAAAAAACTATTAACTTGGGGGGTTGGTAGAGCGTTGTCCTTGCACGGCAAATGCCAGCGGTTCGAGTCCGCTTACCTCCAAGAAACAAGTATAGCCACTAATCGCTTTGCTTATAGAGACAAGTCTTCAAAAAAAATATGCTTTAACCTGAAAAGTTTTCTTTTCAAATAAAAAAGCTAGGGCTACTAGCTCAGTTGGCTAGAGCGTACCCCTGATAAGGGTAAGGTCTCAGGTTCAAATCCTGAGTAGCCCAAACAAAAGTCAAGAATTGATAGAATTAAAAAAAAAGACATTGATAAAGAAACAAAGGGCTTACGGCGGATCCCTAGGCACTCAGAGACGATGAAAGGCGTGTATACCGACGAAACGCTTCGAGGAGCTGGAAAAGTGCTTTGATACGAAGATTCCTGAATAGGTCAACCTAAAAATTTCTTTTTGAATTCATAAAAAAGAAAAAGATAACTTCGTGAACTGAAACATCTTAGTAACGAAAGGAAAAGAAAGCAAAAGCGATTCTCTTAGTAGCGGCGAGCGAACTGGGAACAGTCTAAACTTTTTCATTATCAATCCCACACTGTTAGGTACGTAGTTCTATAAGCTACGCGAGTAGGGATTTTAAAAAATAAGGAAAAAGGGTTGTGGGAGAATATCTAAAATAAAAAAAAAAATGAAATAGTTGAAATCTATACCAAAGATGGTGAAAGTCCAGTAGTTTTTTCTTTTTTTTATTTAAAAAAGATTTAAAAATCCCAAGTAGCATGAGACACGTGAAATCTCGTGTGAATCTGCGAGGACCACCTCGTAAGACTAAATACTCCTGAGTGACCGATAGTGAAGAAGTACCGTGAGGGAAAGGTGAAAAGAACCCCAGTCGGGGAGTGAAATAGACTATGAAACCGTAAGCCTACAATATGTAGGAGATTTTTAGAATTAACTGCGTGCTTGTTGAAGAAAGAGCTGGCGACTTAGAAGGCGAGGCTTGGTTAAGAAAGATTTTTTTTGAAGCCAGAGCGAAAGCATGTCTTAAGAGGGCTTTTGTCTTTCCTTCTAGACCCGAACCTAAGTGACCTATCTTTGGACAGGATGCAACCGAGGTAAAACTCGGTGAAGGTCCGAACCGTGTGATGTTGAAAAATCATCGGATGAGCTGAAGATAGCGGTGAAATGCCAATCGAACTTAGAGCTAGCTGGTTCTCCTCGAAATGCGTTTTGGCGCAGCGTCTGTTTATGAGATCTAAAGGGGTAAAGCACTGTTTCGATGCGGGCTGCGAGAGCGGTACCAATTTGTTACAAACTCATAATACTTTAGATTATTCAAACAGGCAGTGAGACTATGGGGGATAAGCTTCATTGTCAAGAGGGAAACAGCCCAGATGATTCGCTAAGGCCCCTAAATATGGACTAAGTGATAAAGGATGTGAAAGTCCAGTAACAACCAGGAGGTTTGCTTAGAAGCAGCCATCCTTTAAAGAGTGCGTAACAGCTCACTGGTCAAGGACTCTTGCGCCGAAAATGTCCGGGGCTCAAGTCCATTGCCGAAGCGGTCAATTATATGGTAGAGGAGCGTTCTTCTATACGGCGAAGCTTTTTTGTGAGAAAGAGTGGAGAAAGAAGAAGTGAGAATGTCAGCTTAAGTAACGAAAACCTTGGTGAGAATCCAAGGCTCCGAAAACCTAAGGTTTCCTTTGGAAGGCTCGTCCACAAAGGGTTAGTCAGCACCTAAGGTGAGGCCGAAAGGCGTAGTCGATGGAAATGAGGTTAATATTCCTCAACTTTCTCTTTTTAATCACGGGGGACGAAATTTTTTGAGAAGAATAAAAAATTCTCACTCGCTTTCCAAGAAAAGCCCGAGCGATTGTGAAAAGAGTAAAGCTGTACCGTAAACTGACACAGGTGGGTAGGTAGAATATACTAAGGAGCGCGAGATAACTCTCTCTAAGGAACTCGGCAAAATCACCCCGTAACTTCGGGATAAGGGGTACCTTTCATTGAAAGGTCGCAGTGAATAGACCCAGGCGACTGTTTACCAAAAACATAGGTCTCCGCAAAGTCGTAAGACAACGTATGGGGGCTGACTCTTGCCCAGTGCTAGAAGGTTAAGGAAGTTGGTTCGTCTTTGACAAAGCTAGCGACTGAAGCCCTAGTGAACGGCGGTCGTAACTATAACGATCCTAAGGTAGCGAAATTCCTTGCCGGGTAAGTTCCGGCCTGCACGAAAAGAGTAACGATCTGGGTACTGTCTCGGAGAGAGACTCGGTGAAATAAGATTGCCTGTGAAGATTCGGGCTTCCTCCACTTGGACAAAAAGACCCTATGAAGCTTTACTGTGTCTTGGAATTGAATTCGAGCTTTTCTTGCGCAGAATAGGTGGGAGACGTTGAACTTTATCTTTTGGGATTGAGGGAGTCATTCGTGAGATACCACTCTGGTTGAGCTAGAATTCTAAGAGTGAACCATTTTCTGGACACTCAACAGTTTCAGGTGGACAGTTTCTCTGGGGCAGAGACCTCCTAAAAGGTAACGGAGGTGTACAAAGGTTTCCTCAGGCTGGTTGGAAATCAGCTCAAGAGTATAAAGATATAAGGAAGCTTGACTGCGAGACCTACAAGTCAAGCAGGGACGAAAGTCGGTCTTAGTGACCCGACAGTGCTGTGTGGAAAGGCTGTCGCTCAACGGATAAAAGTTACTCTAGGGATAACAGGCTAATCTCCCCCAAGAGTTCACATCGACGGGGAGGTTTGGCACCTCGATGTCGGCTCATCACATCCTTCTGCAGCAGTATGTGGAAAGGGTTGGGCTGTTCGCCCATTAAAGTGGTACGCGAGCTGGGTTCAGAACGTCGTGAGACAGTTTGGTCTCTATCCAGTGGAGGCGTTGGAGTATTGAGAAAAACCTTTTCTTGTACGAGAGGACCGAAAAGGACACATCTCTGGTGTACCAGTTATTTGTAAAAGTAAACGCTGGGTAGCTATATGTGGAGACGAGAACTGCTGAAAGCATCTAAGTAGGAAACACATTTCAAGATGAATACTCCCACTTTTTAAACTTTAAAAATATTTTAAAGTATATAAAAGAAAAGGTCACGGCAAGACTAGCCGTTTGATAGACAGAAGATGGAATCAAAGTAATTTGTTTAATATTGGAAATTTTATCCAAATAAAGTCGATCTGTTACTAATAGACCAAGTCCTTTTTTCATTTATTTTTCAAAACTACCCTAAAAAAGTTTATCAAAATTTTTCCTAGTTTTCTGAGTTTTAAATATAAGACACTCATCCCTTCTCGAATTGAGCTTGTCACAATTTAAAAAACCTTTGGGTTAAAGCTAGGAAAAAACTGCCTCAATCAAATTTTTATTCTTTCTCACCGCAACCAATCTGATAAGAAAGAATAAAAAGCATGCTACAATTATTCGATTCCTTTTAAAGCAATTTTAATTTAAAAATTTATTATTAAAAAGCTATAAAAATCCCTCATATCACATACAAAATTATTTAAGTTTATCTAAATATGAATAATAAATTTATTTAAATGACCAAGTTGAGAAATTATAGACTACTCTAAAAATGAAACTCCATTTTAATAATCGTTTCGTAAACAAACTCTATAAAGATAAGCAATGAAATACACGAGTCGTTAGGGTACATTTAAACCTGTTTTGGGTGAAGGGTCAACTCACTTTCCAGATAGTGATTATCAGCAACTCCTGGCCAACCTTACCTTATAGTAAAGCTAGAGAAATTCACCTCTCTAGCTTTATTGTAAACGACAAAGTTTAACTCGAGCTAGGTAACCCTAAATAATTATAGGCCCACAGGTCGCAGAAAAACGAAGTTTTATGAGCGTAGCGAATCCCTACTCACTTCGCTTGTCTTTAACAGTGTGAGATTGATTCAACTCCGTTACTAACAGTATGAGATTTTACACGAATAGAGCAAGTAAAGATTTTTTCGGATAGTTTTTTATTTGTAAATTAAATAATAATTAAAAAATAAAGTGTTTTTTATGATAAATAAAAGTATTCTATTTTTAGTTAATTGAAAAAAAGAAATATTATTATGATTGACGGATTTAAGTATCCTGTAATGCTTACTGAAAAAGCAGCAGTTCAAATGGAAGCAAATAAATATACTTTTCAAGTAGATCCGCAATTATCAAAAAAGCAGATTAAAGATTTTATTGAAAAGCATTACAAAGTAAAAGTAATTCAAATTAATACTCATCGTCCTCCACGCAAAAAAGGGAGTGCTTTATATAAGCGTGCTATTATTACTTTGAATCAAACACTTTCATTTTAAGTTTTTTTTATAAAAGTAAAATTTAAATCGAAGATTATTTGAAACATGCTTTGGATTCTTTGCTTCAAAGAATCTAATGAGAAATCTTTAGGTACGAAGTTCGATCACTCCTGGTACGAGCGTAGCGAATTGGAGAGCAACGGGAGTCTCTAATAGTCCTTAACAGTTTGGGATTCTATATGGGATTGATATTAAAGAATAGAATGAGTATTAAAACAAAAAAATATGAATATTAGATTTTATAGAGCATCAACGCCAGGTATGCGAAATCGTTCAGTTTCTTCTTTTTCTGAATGTACAAAGACGAAGCCCGAAAAATCACTTTTATCAGTTTTAAAACAAAAAAGTGGAAGAAACAATACCGGAAAAATTACTTCACGTCATAGAGGTGGAGGTCATAAAAAATTATATCGAAGTATTGATTTTCAACGAACTAAATGTGATATATCAGCTATTGTTTACTCTATTGAATATGATCCAAATAGAAATGCAAGAATTGCTTTAGTTCACTATCAAGATGGAGAAAAACGCTATATTTTACATCCACAAGGATTACAAGTAGGTGACCAAATTATTTCCAGTTTATCTGCTTCTAGAAGCGTTGGAAATACATTACCACTTCAAAATATGCCTTTAGGTGCACAAATTCATAATATTGAAGTACATCCGCGCCAACTGAACCAATCAATCCTGACTGGGTCTACTCGTATCAATCCCATGCTATTAGGGAGAGACAAGTCTCCTAACAGTATAGGATTGAATAGCCAAATTGAACAAAGTTATTCAAGCGAAGCGAAAAATGTTTATTCTGGGAGTAAAGGAGGTCAATTTGTTCGTTCAGCTGGTACGGTTGCCCAAATTCTTGCAAAAGAAGGTGAATTTGTTACAGTTCGATTACCATCAGGTGAAGTTCGTTTATTTTCACAGAAATGTTGGGCTACTTTAGGAAGTGTTGGAAATAGTCAAGCTTTTACAGTTCGTCTAGGAAAAGCAGGTCGAATGCGTTGGACTGGAAAAAGACCTCATGTGAGAGGAAGCGCGATGAATGCTGTAGATCACCCACATGGGGGTGGTGAGGGTAGAGCACCAATTGGACGTAAAAAGCCATCTACACCTTGGGGAAAAACCGCTCTTGGTAAAAAAACAAGATCTTCTCAAAAATATAGTAAAAAATTTATTATTAGACGAAGAACATCAGCTTAATTGTTTCTTTTTATTTTTAAAAATCGATATTAACTTACGAATTTAAAACGATGGAATAAAGAAATATAAGATAAAATAATATGGTAAAAAATCTCCCTTTTATCGAATCAAAACTTTTAAAAAGAATTGAAAAAATGAATACAGACGGTACAAAAAAAGTAATTCGTACTTGGTCTCGCAGCTCAACAATTGTACCTATTATGATTGGACATACAATTGCAGTTTATAATGGAAAAGAACATATTCCAGTCTTTATCAATGATCAAATGGTTGGATATAAACTTGGTGAATTTTCACCTACTCGTTATTTTAAAGGTCATGTAAAAAGTGATAAAAAGCGTCGATAGTAAAAACATATCAATCCCATAATAAAATACCAGACTATTCCTTAGCAGTCTGGGATTGATAGAGAGTTGCGTTGCTCACTAATTCGTTATGTTCGTACTGGGAATGTTAGAACTCTTATTCGTTTCGCTCATAAAACTCCGTATTTAAAAATGTGGTACGAAGTTCTATGAGCGTAGCGAGTAGGGATAAAAATCCTAGACTGTTAGGGATAAAATTAAAATAAACAATTGAAAAATGGGTCAAAAAGTTCATCCAGTTGGGTATCGTTTAGGAATTTCAACGCATCATTCGAGCGAGTGGTTTTCTAAAATTGGTCATTCCTCAGAATATGCATTTTTAGTTGCTGAGGATAACTTTATTAGAGATTTCTTTCAAAAAAAAACCTCAAATATTTATCATTTAAAAATAAAAAGAAAGAATACTGCTCTTTTTATAAATATTGAAACAAGTGAACCACAAGAAATTCTTCAAAATCTAGAATCTTTAAAAAATGAATTAATGGTCAAACTTCACTCTTTTAGAAAAAAACAAACAATATCTGATCAATTTCAAAAAAGAGATACGCAGCAGTATTCTATTTATTGCACAGTGAGTCAAGCCTCAGATGTATCAGCTCAAAGTATAGCACTTTCTATTAAAGATCAATTAGAAAAACGTTTGCCTTTTCGTCGTGCTGTAAAAAGAAGTCTTCGTTTAGCTCAAATTCGAGGTTTAAAAGGAATGAAAATTCAAATTTCAGGACGCTTAAATGGAGCTGAGATCGCACGTACAGAAAGTGAACGTTATGGTGCAGTTCCACTTCAAACTCTTCGTACACCCATTGATTATACAACTTGTAGAGCTGATACTATTTATGGTGTTTTAGGTATTAAGGTTTGGGTTCATTACTAAAAAAAAAAATATGTTAAGTCCAAAAAGAACAAAATTTCGAAAACCTCATCGAGGAAACCTGAAAGGTATTGCTACAAAAGGAAATACAATTACATTTGGTGAATACGGGCTTCAATCACTTGATGCTGCCTGGATTACTTCACGTCAAATTGAAGCTGGTCGAAGAGTTATTTCCCGTACAGCAAAAAGAGGTGGAAAAATATATATTCGAATATTTCCACAAAAATCAATTTGTGCACGACCAGCAGAAACTCGTATGGGTTCCGGAAAAGGAAGTCCTGATTATTGGGTAGCCGTTGTGAAGCCCGGAAGAATATTATATGAAATAAAGGGTGTTCCCGATAATATAGCACAAACTGCTTTAGAGCTTGCATCAGCAAAGATGCCTGTTCGAACACGTATTTTGAAATTGGAGTGATAAACTTAATACTTGAACGGAGTTGTTCGCCTATTTGCCTTGCTCTGCAAGCTCCTATTTGTTTCGCTCATAAAACTCTGTTCCTAAAAGTATGATACGAATTTTTATTCCTACTCGCTACGCTTTCCAAGCTTCGCTTGTCGCGAGTGATAGAACTGCGTACTACTTCGCGTTGCTCAGACAGACAAGTTTCTAACTCGCTACGCTCGTAAAGACCTCTCGCTTCGCTCGAGAACTTTGTACAAGTATCAACTCCGTTCCTGCTGGTGTACGGGGATCGTATATCAGAAACAAGTCTCTAACTCGCTACGCTCGTACAATTCCGTTCCTAACAGTCTGGTACGAAGTTCTATCACTCCCGACAAGCGAAGCTTGGAGAGCGTAGCGAGTAGGGATTGATAACAATAAAACTGCTAAATAATATGATTCAACCTCTTAGTTGGCTTACCGTTGCTGATAATAGCGGAGCAAAAAAAATTTTATGTATGAAAGTTCTGGGAACTTCAAAAGCAAGTCTTGGAGATGTATTTATTGGAGTTGTTAAAGAAGCAACACCAAATATGAATTTAAAAAAATCTGATGTTGTACGTGCTGTGGTTGTAAGAACTGCTAAAGAAATTCGACGTCCAAATGGAATGTCTATTCATTTTGACGAAAATGCTGCAGTTATTATAAATAAAGATGGAAATCCACGTGGAAGTCGTATTTTTGGTCCAATTGCTCGTGAATTACGAGAAAAAAACTTTACAAAAATTGTTTCTCTTGCACCTGAAGTACTTTAAATATTTATATTCCTTTTTGTTCCCCTTTGAGAACTTCGTATTTCTTTTTGGTCCAATTGCTCGTGAATCACAAGAAAAAATGAAGAAGTGCTTCAAAGACGTTAAAAATATCCAAAATTTAATAAAATCCCTACTCGCGTAGCTCATAAGCTCATAGTACTACGTACTAACTCGCTACGCTCATAAAACTTCGTTCCTAATAGTATGATACTTGTACGAAGTTCTCGAGCGAAGCGAGAGCTATTTACGACCATAGGGAGTTACTACGTAGTTCTCTATCGAAGGTAGAAGGGATTGATATATCACATTATACCTCTTATTTAATATGACTCAAAGATTAAAAAAATTGTATCTTGAGAAAGTTCGAGATGAGCTTCAAACTCAATTTGAGTATAAAAACAAACATGAAATTCCATTTCTTGAAAAAATTGTTTTAAACAGAGGTTTTTCCGCTCTTACGTCTCAATCTGATCAAAAGAAAACTGGATCGTCCCAAGATGGGGGTCTGCAAGCATCTTTTGATGAATTAAACATTTTAACCGCACAAAAACCTGTCATTACTTTAGCAAAAAAATCTATTGCAGGCTTTAAAGTTCGTGAAAAGATGCCTGTTGGTGTTTGTGTAACACTACGTGGTGAAAAAATGTATGCTTTTTTAGATAGACTTATAAATTTAGCTTTACCACGCCAACGAGATTTTCAAGGTTTAAAAAATGAATCTTTCGATGGATATGGAAATTATACTTTAGGTTTAGAAGAACAATTACTTTTTCCTGAAATTGATTATGATAAAATTGATCGACTTCGTGGAATGGATATTTCTATTGTAACTACTGCAAAAACAAATAAAGAAGGATTTTCTCTTCTTCAAAAACTTGGAATGCCTTTTCGCACACTTTAGTGTGCGAAAAAATTACGGGCAAAATGATAATCTACTTTATCTTATCAGTATGGGGTCGCCAATACACCCAAATTTCTAACGAAATTGTATGAGCGAAGCAGATCCTATGAGCAAAGCGAATTAGTACGGAGTTTTATATGGGATTGATAAGATAAAGCGTGTTATAAATCTCTTAAGGAAATCTCCGAAGTAAAGTACTTTTATTCAAGGTAAAAAGTATTCAATTAAACTTAAAATTTTATTTCTAGTTTTCATTAAATTAAGTAAAAAAAAAACTATGCATGACGTGAGTTATATGGCTACTTGTTTGCGAAATGCAATTCAAGTTAAACATCAAAAAGTTGAATTAAAAAGCACAAATTTACTTAAAAATATTGCTTCCATTTTAAAGGAAGAAGGTTTTATTGATGACTTTCGACTGATGGAAAACTCAAATTTATTAAGTATAAATTTAAAATATATTGGTAAAAACCAAAAACCCTGTTTAACTCAAATTAAAACTATGAGTAAACCAAGTCTTAGAATGTATGCCTCTTCGCAAAATTTACCTAAAGTTTTAGGTGGATTAGGTATTGCTATTATTTCAACTTCACAAGGTTTATTAACTGAAAAAGAAGCAAAAAATAGAGGTGTTGGCGGTGAAGTACTTTGTTATGTTTGGTAATACTAAAACGAATTGAACGAAGTTTTATCACTCCCTATTCGCTACGCTCATAGAACTACGTACCTGACATTCTGGGATTTTTATCCTATGAGCAATGCGAATAGGTATTCCATATAAGATTGATACGGTCACTGATAGACCAAGAATGTCTAAAGCGTGAAAAAGAGTAGTATTATTCACTTCGCACACTTTATGTAAAAAAGAACTTTAGTTTTTCAGAGCAAAGCGCAGAAGGTATCCCACCAACTCAAGATAAAAATTGATAAAAAATGCAGCAAGACATTATTGAAATGGAGGGAACCGTAAATGAATCACTTCCAAATGCTATGTTTAGAGTTTTTCTTGATAATGGATTCGAGGTGCTTGCACATGTTTCCGGTAAATTACGAAGAAACTATATTAAAATTTTAGTGGGTGATAGAGTCCGAATTGAATTAAGTCCATACGACTTAAAACGTGGACGTATCACTTATCGCTTTAAACAACAATAAAAATTATGGTAAAAAAAGAACGTAAAACAAAAAAAGTAAGACGTATGCCGTTAGGCATTGTTCATATTCAAGCCAGTTTTAACAATACAATTATTACTGTTTCACAACAAAATGGAGATGTTATTTCTTGGTCTTCTGGAGGAGCTTGTGGATTTAAAGGTGCTCGAAAAGGTACACCTTATGCTGGTCAACTAGCTGCTGAAAAAGCAAGTCGTGAATCTTTAGATCAAGGTTTAAAAATGGTTGAAGTTAAAATTTCTGGTGCAGGTGCAGGAAGAGAAAGTGCACTTCGTGCAATTCAAGCAACTGGCTTAGGAATTCTTCGAATTCATGATGTCACACCGTTACCACATAATGGATGTCGACCGCCCAAAAAAAGACGTGTTTAAAAAAAGAGTATTATGAAAAAAATAAAATTAGTTCGTACATATGGACCACTTCCTGTATTAACAAAAAAATTTACACAACGTGAGACCTTACCAGGTCAACATGGAGGTATTGCAGGGAAAAAGAAAAGATCTCAGTACGGAATTCGACTAAATGAGAAACAAAAACTGCGTCATAACTATGCTTTAAATGAATCTCAATTTGTTCGTTATATTGAAAAGGCAAAACGTTCAAAACAACTTACTGGACATGCTCTTCTTCAACTCCTTGAAAATAGATTAGATACTTGTATTTATAGAGAAGGTTTTGCGCCAACTATTCTAGCTGCTCGACAACTTGTAAGTCATAGACATATTTTGGTAAATGGAAAAATAGTTAATATTCCTAGTTACCAATGTCAAAGTGGTGATATTATTCAAGCTAAAAAAGATATATCACATCTTATTGGAGATAAAACATCTGTTCAAATGACTCGAATTGAAAAAAATCGTCCTCAAATTGAATTGGATCTAACAGAACGTCTTGTTGTAGAGTACTATTCTCGAAAATAATATTATCAATCCCCTCTCGCTTCGTTTTAACCTCATTTCGCTCCGAGAGACTTCGACCGTTGTGGTGCACATTATCTAGTATTACTTGATGTATCGAGAACTGTATATCAGGAACGGAGTTTTATGAGCGCAGCGAATAAGAGCGAATTGGACAGCAAAGTGAATCCTTAACAGTCTGGAATTTATAAGGATTATTTAAAACAATAAAAAAAATATGCCAACTATTCAACAACTTGTTCGTAGTGGACGAGTACAAATGATTTCAAAAACAAAATCGCCAGCTCTTAAAGAAAATCCACAAAAAAGAGGTGTATGTACTCGTGTTTATACTACAACCCCCAAAAAACCAAATTCGGCTCTTCGAAAAGTTGCACGTGTAAGATTAACATCAGGTTTTGAAGTAACTGCGTATATTCCTGGAATTGGCCATAATCTTCAAGAACATTCTGTAGTGCTTGTTCGTGGTGGACGTGTAAAAGATCTTCCAGGTGTTAGATATCATATTATTCGTGGAGCTCTGGATACTAATGGAGTAAAAGATCGTAAAAATGCTAGATCTAAATATGGTGTGAAACGACCTTCTATGAAAGATTAAAAACATGCTTGTTTTTTTATAATGTCTTATCTTAATTGAGATTTGTCTCTGGTATCCCTACTCGCTACGCTCTGGTCGTATCAATCCCACACTATTAGGTACTAAGTTCTCTAAAAGGGGGAGACAAGTCTCCAACTTCGTTCCTAACAGTTTGTACATAGTTCTTGAGCGTAGCGAGTAGGGACAAGTTTCTAACTCGCTTCGCTCGTAAAACTCCGTTCCTAAAGGATGTACGTAGTTCTCGAGCGAAGCAAGAGGGTATTTCATACAACCTTAGGGACGAAGTTCTATGAGCGAAGCGAATAGGGAGTTAGTATTAAGTTCTCGAAGCGAAGATGAACAAAATTAGTCTTTCCCTTAATTATTAAAATGAAAATTTAAATAAAATCTATGTCAAGAAAAAAATCACCAAAAACTACATTAAAATTTAAATTAAGATCTGGTCGAGGATCTGATTCCATTTATAAAAGTAGACTTGTAAGTCTTTTTCGTCAAAGACTTTTAAAAAGTGGAAAAGCTTCTTTAGCTCGTAAAATTATTTCAGAGGCTTTTAATTATATTGAAGAAAATACTAAACAGGATCCTCTAGATATCTTACGAGAAGCAGTGTTAAATGTTACCCCAGTAGTTGAAGTAAAACCCCAACGTCGAGGTGGAACTGTTTTTCAAGTACCAGTTGAAGTGCTTCCAGAAAGAGGTACTTTATTAGCTTTAAGTTGGATAGTACAAGCTGCAAGACAAAGAGGAGGAAGAGGTATGGTTTTAAAATTGGCAGCTGAACTTATGGATGCTTCTCAAAAAACTGGTAATGCGGTTCGAAAAAAAGAAGATTTACATAGAATGGCAGACGCAAATAAAGCATTGTCGCATTATCGTTTTTAATTACTATAAATCCTTATCAATCCCCTCTCCCTTCGCTTAAAAATTACGTACTAACTCGCTACGCTCGTAAATACAAGTATCCTGCTGGTATATGGGAATCGTATATCAAGTATGAAATTCTATGAGCGTAGCGAGTAGGGACAAGTCTCCTCTCCCTTTGGTCGAGACCTTAGTACCTTTCGCTTCTCTCGAGAACTACGTACTAACTCCCTATGGTCGTAAATACAAGTATTATACTGTTAGGAACGAAATTCTAGGAACGAAGCGAATAGGTACGAAGTTCTCGAAGAGGGAAATACAAGTATATAACTCGCTAGGCTCGTAAAACTCCGTTCCTCTTCGAGAACTTCGTACCTAAGCTCGAATTGAGCTTTAATCAAAATCAAAAAACTTTTCATTTTCTAAAAAAAGTACTAAAAAAATATATGGCACGCGAAAAATTTGAACGAACTAAACCACACGTAAATATTGGAACTATTGGTCATGTTGATCATGGAAAAACAACATTAACAGCTGCAATTACAATGGCACTTTCTGTGGGATCTGGACGTAAAGGAAAAAATTACGACGATATTGACTCTGCACCAGAAGAAAAAGCTCGTGGAATTACTATTAATACAGCACACGTTGAATATGAAACACAAAACCGTCATTATGCACACGTAGATTGTCCAGGTCACGCTGACTATGTAAAAAATATGATTACTGGGGCAGCTCAAATGGATGGAGCTATTCTTGTTGTTTCAGGAGCTGATGGTCCAATGCCACAAACAAAAGAACATATTCTGCTTGCTAAACAAGTAGGTGTACCTAATATCGTTGTTTTTTTAAATAAAGAAGATCAAGTTGATGACGAAGAACTTTTAGAACTTGTTGAGCTAGAGGTTCGTGAAACATTAAGTAACTATGATTTTCCAGGGGATGATATCCCGGTGACATCAGGTTCTGCATTACTTGCACTTGAAGCACTTGCAGATGGTACAATTACTGGTCCAGGCGAAAATAAATGGGTAGATAAAATTTTTGAACTTATGGCAACAGTTGATGACTATATTCCAGCACCGGAACGTGATGTTGATAAAACATTTTTAATGGCTGTTGAAGATGTTTTTTCAATTACAGGTCGTGGAACAGTAGCAACGGGTCGAGTTGAACGTGGAGTTGTAAAAGTTGGAGATACAATTGAAATTGTTGGATTAAAAAATACACGTCAAACAACAGTAACTGGACTTGAAATGTTTCAAAAAACTCTTGATGAAAGCGTTGCCGGAGATAATGTTGGGATTCTTCTTCGTGGTGTACAAAAAGATGATATTGAACGTGGTATGGTTCTTTCAAAACCAGGAACTATTACTCCGCATACTGAATTTGAATCTGAAGTTTATATTTTAACAAAAGAAGAAGGTGGACGACACACACCATTTTTTTCTGGATATCGACCTCAATTTTATGTTCGTACAACTGATGTAACAGGAAAAATTGAATCTTTTACAGCTGATGATGGTTCAAAAGCTGAAATGGTTATGCCGGGTGACCGTATCAAAATGACAGTACAATTGATCCAACCTATTGCAATTGAAAACGGAATGCGTTTTGCAATTCGTGAAGGTGGACGTACTGTAGGAGCCGGTGTAGTTTCAAAAATTATGAAATAATATTTGCTTTGGATCATTTGCTTTTTTACAAAAAGATGTCCTTTTTGTAAAGAAGCAAATATTGAGATTTGGCTCTAAAATCCCTATCAATCCCCTCTCTCTTCGCTCGAGAACTACGTACATACTGTTAGGATACTTGTACGTAGTTCTCGAAGAGATATTTACGACCTTAAATACGCAGTTCTATGAGCGTAGCGAGTAGGGAGTTAGAGCGGAGTTGTCTCTATTCGCTTCGCTTGTCCGGAGTGATAGAATTTCATACCTATCAATCTCATACTGTTAGGGAAAAGGCTGGGATTGATAAGAGCGTATAGAATCCCATACTTTTAGGGAGGGAGTTAGAGACTTTTATTTGCAACGAAGTTGTGACAAGCGAAGCTTGCAAGCAGGTACGAAGTTCTATCACTCCCGACAAGCGAAGCTTGGAAAGCGAATCCCTAACAGTATGTAGTTCTCGAGCGAAGGGAGAGGGGATTTATAGCGAGCAGCGCATTGGATACTTGTCTTTTTGAGCAGTAGTTCACGAATATGTGTCCCCTAATACAAAAATAAAGTATTGGTTCAAATATACTATAGAACAAAGTGAATAAATAAAAATGGATTATAAAAATATAGACTTACTTCAACAATTTATTAGTGAACAAGGAAAAATATTACCTCGTCGTGTTACTGGATTAAGTACTAAAGAACAACGAGTTATGAAAAAAGCAGTTAAACAAGCTCGGATTATGGGTCTTATTTATTTTTCTTTAAACTTTCGTGGAAATTCATCTATAAAAAAAAATATATAAAAAATTACGTTATATTTTTTTTACTCTAAATTTATCATAATCAATCTTTAGTATAGGGCAGCAATATCCTTTACTTTGGATTGGTATACTCTGTTTATTATCAATACCTAACAGTATGGGATTCTATGCAACCAGAGTGAGCAAGAATGGTATTGAACAAGCAAAGCGATTAGATTTTTGTATTAAAGATAAAAAAGCCTTAAAAATATTTAAAGTTAATTATTTAAGTTTATCTAAATAAATAATTAAACGAAATTATTCGTTATCCGACAAGCAAAAATTGGAATAATTTAACTTAAAGATAACACGTAACGCTATTATAATTGCATCTAGTTGGGTTCGAACCAACGACGTCACAAGGAAAAGTCTTATGAGGACTCTGCTATCGACCACTCAGCCATAGATGCTAAAAATAAAAACATAAATTATGATCTCTTCTAGAAAGAAGACATTAAGAAATATTTAAAAGCAAATATATCAAAAAAGCATGGTAAATATGTTCTTTCACTTTGTTTTATAACAAAGCGACTATACTATCGTTTATAACCGTTTTGCGAAGAGAAGTTTCTTCACAAAAAGGTTATAAAAAAAGCGACTATACTATATTTTCCTCGTTTCGCTACAAAAAACTAACGTTCCTTCTAAAATAGAGTATAATCACTTTGCGATATTATTAATTAAAATAAGACTAAACTTTATAAAGTTCTGCTCCAAGTCGAAGAGCTAAAAAACTTGTAATAAGAGCAATAAATAAAGCTACAAAAATTTGACTATCTACCATTTGAAGTTATGAGATATCTTTTGAGTTTGGGTTTCGACCTGGATCATTAGATAAGAAACCAAATACAAATAATGAAACAAAGAAAATAACTACAGTATAAACTAAGATTTTTAGTGTAAGCATAAAAATGACCAGTTTTGATTATTGAAATTAGATAATAAATTTTTCATAATAATGAAACACGGTTCGGATTCTTTGAAGTACGCGAAGCGTGTCGAGATTTGCTTTCAAGCAAATCTCCTCTTTGCTCCTATTCGCTACGCTCATAAAACTCCGTTCCTGCTCCTTCTGGTCGCAGGTATGAAATTCTATGAGCGTAGCGAGTAGGGACAAGTCTCCTCTCGCTTCTCTCGAGAACTACGTACAAACTGTTAGGATACTTGTACGTAGTTCTCGAAGAGGTATTTACGAACGTAGCGAGTTAGTACTAAGTTCTATGAGCGAAGCGGATAGGGACAACTCCGTTCCTGTTCCCTCTCGCTTCGCTCGAGAACTTCGGACCTCTGGTCGTAGAGACAAGTCTCTTAATAGTATGTACGTAGTTCTCGAGCGAAGCGAGAGGGGATTGATAGGAACGGAGTTCTATCACTCCCGACAAGCGCATCTTGGAGAGCGTAGCGAATAGGGATTCATAATATGTTAAGTTTTAATTAAAGCGAAGCAAATAGCGAAATACTAAAATAATTTTAAAATGCGAAAAGAAGCGCATCTGGAAAAAAACGATTAATTTCAATAAGAATACCAGCTAAAAGTGCAAACCAAAGTGTTGCTAATACTGGTGCTGTTGATAAATATATTGTAAAGTCTTTCATTATTCTTTTTTTTTATGTCATACTTTCCCAACTCATACCAATTCCATCAAGCAGAACTGAAGAATTATAAATCTGAAGAAGAATAACTAAGAAAACAGCAAAAAGACCAATAAAAACTGACATAATTACTGTAGTACCCCAACCAGGAGCTACTTTTCCATACTCCGAATTAAGAGGCTTAAGAGCTGTTCCAAGACTTGTTACGATTGCATCCGTGGCTTTTGAAGAACTTCGTTGTGTTGCCATAATTGTTATTTAATTAAAATTGAATTTTCCTTTATATCTTCTTTTTGCTCGCAGAACTCCGTTCCTCTATTCAGAACGAAAATTTTTCAAATAGTGCAGAAAAAAAAATTCTGATAGAGTGAACTTTGTTTCCTTAAAAATAAAGCTAAAGGAATAAAAAGAATGAGCTTATTATTTTGCAATACGTGGTGGATCACGAAAAAAGATTGCAAAAAAAATAATACCTAAAGTTCCTATAAGAAGGAACGTGTAAACTAGTGCTTCCATACAGATATTTTTTTTTTAGTTAGAATCAATACCTATTAATCCCATACTATTAGGTACGAAGTTCTATGAGCGAAGCAAGTAGGGACGCGCTTTGCTCTTCAATTTGCTCCTACTCGCTGCGCTCATAAAACTTCGTTCCTAACAGTATGATACTTGTACGAAGTTCTCGAGCGAAGCGAGAGGTATTTACGACCATAGGGAGTTAGTACGTAGTTCTCGAGCGAAGGGAGAAGGGATTATATACGCTCCTATTGGGAGTGAAAAAACTTCGTTCTTCCTTGCTTTGCTCGGAGAGACAAGTCTCCTACAAGCTAAGCTTGAATTGCAACTCTGTTTCTCATCGCTTTGCTACAGTATGAGATTAATTCTAACTGTTTTATTGATGTAGGAGCTTTTGCGGCTTAGAATATCCTAAGCAAAAGAGTCCGCCTTCGCTCTAATAACAAAGTGTATAACTTCGTACCTCCTGGTGTATCGGGTCCCGAATATCAAAGACAAATCCTCTTCAATATTCACTTTTTTAAACAGCTTGTCGACGAGTTGTAACATCTCCAAGTTTTTGGAAAGCTCCAAATTCAACTTGTTCGTCAAGATCTGGATCAATACCAGCAAATACATCTCGGAAAATTGTACGTGCTCCATGCCAAATATGACCAAAAAAGAAAAGAAGTGCGAAAGAAAGATGTCCAAAAGTGAACCAGCCACGTGGACTACTTCTGAAAACTCCATCAGACTGAAGACTTGCACGATCAAATTCAAAGATTTCACCCAGTTGAGCTCTTCGAGCATACTTTTTAACCGTTCCAGGATCTGTAAAACTTACCTGATCAAGTTCTCCACCATAGAATGTTACAGAAACACCAACTTGTTCAATTGAATATTTAGATTCTGCACGTCGGAAGGGAACATCAGCACGAACTACACCATCTTCATCAACAAGAATAACGGGGAATGTTTCAAAAAAGGTAGGCATGCGTCGAACAAAGAGTTCTTTTCCGTCTTTATCTTTAAAAACGGCGTGTCCAAGCCAACCAGCAGCAATTCCATCTCCATTATCCATTGGACCAGCTCGGAAAAGACCGCCTTTTGCTGGATTATTTCCAATATAATCATAGAATACCAGTTTTTCAGGAATTGATGACCAGGCTTGACTTAACGAATTACCCTGGGTTAATGATTTTTGAACTCGCTTTTCAATTTCTTGTTGGAAGAAACCTGAATCCCACTGATAACGAGTAGGTCCAAAAAGCTCTACTGGAGTTGCAGCAGATCCATACCACATTGTTCCTGAAACGACAAAAGCAGCCCAAAAAACTGCCGCAATACTACTTGATAAAACAGTTTCAATATTTCCCATACGAAGTGCTTTATAAAGACGTTGCGGAGGACGAACAGTTAAATGGAAAAGACCAGCTAAAATACCTAAAATACCTGCTGCAACGTGATGTGATGCGACTCCACCCGGATTATAAGGATCAAAACCTTCAGGTCCCCAAGCTGGTGATACTGGTTGAACTGAACCAGTAATTCCATATGGATCTGAAACCCAAATGCCAGGCCCAAAAAGTCCTGTTACATGAAAAGCCCCAAAACCAAAACAAAGAAGTCCCGAAAGAAAAAGATGAATTCCAAATATTTTTGGGAGATCTAAAGCTGGGTTACCAGTTCGTGGATCACGGAAAAGTTCAAGATCCCAAAAAACCCAATGCCAAATTGCTGCAAGAAAAAGAAGTCCTGAAAGTACAATATGCGAGGCTGCTACACCTTCATAACTCCATATACCCGGGTTTGGTGCACTTTCACCAGTAATACTCCAACCACCCCAAGAACCTGTAACTCCTAAACGAGTCATAAAGGGAAGAACAAACATTCCTTGACGCCACATAGGATTTAATACTGGATCAGAAGGATCAAAAACAGCTAGTTCATATAGAGCCATTGAACCAGCCCATCCAGATACAAGTGCCGTATGCATTATGTGGACCGCGATAAGACGGCCCGGATCATTTAAAACAACAGTATGAACTCGAAACCAAGGTAGTCCCATATCTATATATATATTTTTTTTTTACTTTCTAATGGTTTGTCTTAAATAATAGATAGTATAATTTAGTGTGTAAACTACTCTAGAGGAAAGAAGTTCTAACAGTCCCTACTTGCTACGCTCATAGAATTTCATACTAACTCGCTTTGCTCAAGAACTTTGTACTAATGTACTAATTCGCTTTGCTCATAAAACTCCGTTTCTATCAATACCAGACTGTTAGGTACGAAGTTCTATCACTCCCGACAAACGAAACGAGAGGGAATTATATACGCCAAAGCTTGGAATAAAGTTGAACGAAGTTTTGATTGTTGTTCCAAAAGCTATAGATTTTTTTCAAACTGGATTCGTTATTTTGAAATATTTGCGAATCCAGGGCAAATAAAGCTATTTTTTCCTATAACTTTTATTTATAAAAAATTGTATTTTTATTAAATAAATACGTTTTTTTTTTTTTATTGTCAAGTAAAAAAAAAATAAATTATTAAATTAAAGTACAACTAAATTATTGACAAAGCCTTCGAGTAGGGAGTGATACAACTTCGTTCAATATCTTTTCAATTTTGCTTGAGAGAAGAAAACCCAACGGTTTCTTTCCCACACTTTGTTTTAAAACAAAGTGTGAGAAAATATCTAAAATATAAAAAATTATTCCTTATCAATCCCATACTGTTAGGTACGAAGTTCTATCACTCCCTACTCGCTACGCTCTCCAAGCTTCGCTTGTCAGGAGTGATAGAACTTCGTACTACTTTGCGTTGCTCAGACAGACAAGTCGCTAACTCGCTACGCTCGTAAAGACAAGTCTCAACTTCGTTCCTAACAGTCTGAGATTCTATTACCCAAACTTACCAGCTGTACTTGCAAGTAGAAAAGCAGCGTATGTAAAAATATAACCAACACTAAAATGAATTAAACCAACTAAACGTGCTTGAACAATTGAAAGAGCAACAGGCTTATCCTTCCATTTTACAAGGTTTGCTAAAGGAGTTCGTTCATGAGCCCAAGCAAGTGTTTCAATAAGTTCTTGCCAATATCCACGCCAACTAATAAGAAACATAAATCCTGTAGCATACACAAGATGTCCAGCAAGGAAAGTCCATGCATATACAGAAAGAGAGTTCATACCGAATGGATTATACCCATTAATAAGTTGAGATGAATTTAGCCAAAGATAATCACGAAGCCACCCCATTAGATAAGTACTTGATTCATCAAACTGAGCTGGATTTCCTTGCCAAAGAGTAATATGCTTCCAATGAAAATAAAAAGTAACCCAACCAATAGTATTTAGCATCCAAAAGATAGCAAGATAAAATGCATCCCATGCTGAAATATCACAAGTTCCGCCTCTTCCTGGTCCATCACATGGAAACGAATAACCAAAATCTTTCTTATCCGGCATAAGTTTTGAACCACGTGCATCAAGAGCACCTTTTACGAGAATAAGCGCTGTAGTATGCAGTCCTAGTGCAATAGCGTGATGAACTAAGAAGTCACCAGGACCAATTGTTAAGAAAAGTGAATTAGTTGGAGAATTAATAGCATCTAACCATCCAGGAAGCCAAATGCCTTCACTAGCCCCAGCTGCCAAATTTCCTGGTTCTGAAAGAAGAATTTGGAAACCATAAATCGTTTTTCCTTGAGCGGCTTGTACCCACTGAGCAAAAACAGGTTCAATAAGAATTTGTTTTTCTGGAGTTCCGAAAGCTTGCATAACATCATTATGAACATAAAGTCCAAGAGTATGAAAACCAAGAAAAAGTGAAGCCCAACTTAAATGAGAAATAATAGCTTCTTTGTGATCTAATACACGAGCAAGTACATTACCTTCATTTTGTACTGGATCATAATCACGAATAAAGAAAATGGCACCATGAGCAAACGCTCCACACATAATAAATCCGGCAATATATTGGTGGTGTGTATAAAGAGCAGATTGTGTTGTAAAATCTTGAGCAATAAAAGCATATGAAGGTAAACTATACATATGTTGTGCAACAAGAGAACAAGCTACACCAAGAGATGCTAAAGCTAAACCAAGTTGAAAGTGAAGTGAGTTGTTCACAGTATCAAAAAGACCTCGATGTCCATTTCCTAGACCTCCACCTGGCGGAACATGAGCATCTAGAATTTCTTTCATACTATGTCCAATTCCAAAGTTTGTTCGATAAAGATGTCCTGCAAGAATAAAAACGACCGCGATTGCAAGATGATGATGAGCAATATCAGTAAGCCAAAGAGATTCAGTTTGTGGATGAAACCCACCTACAAAAGTAAGAATAGCTGTTCCAGCCCCAGTTGATGTTCCAAATAAATGATCAGCTGTATCAGGATTTTGGGCGTAAGCCATCCAGTCACCTCGAAAGAAAGGACTAAGTCCTTCAGGATGTGGTGATGTTGTTAAAAAATTAGACCAATTCACATTTTGTCCGCGTGATTGAGGAATAGCAACATGCACAAGATGACCAGTCCAAGCGAGCGAACTAAAACCAAAAAGACCAGCAAGGTGATGATTTAATCGAGATTCTGCATTTTTGAACCATGAGAGACTTGGTTGAAAACTTGGTTGAAGATGAAGCCAACCTGCAAAAAGAAAAAGTGCTGATACAATAAGAAGAAAAAGAGATCCTGTATAAAGATCTTCATTTGTTCGCATTCCAATAGTATACCACCATTGATAAACCCCAGAATAAGCAATATTTACAGGTCGTTGTGAACCACCACGCGTAAATGCTTCGATTGCAGGTTGACCAAAATGTGGATCCCAGATTGCATGTGCAATTGGACGAACATGAAGAGGATCTTTTGTCCATTCTGGAAAGTTTCCTTGCCAAGCAACATGGAAAAGATTACCAGACGTCCATAAAAAAATAACAGCTAGTTGACCGAAATGTGAAGCAAAAATCTTTTGATAAAGTTTTTCTTCAGTCATTCCATCATGCGTTTCAAAATCATGTGCTGTGGCAATACCAAACCAAAGACGTCTGGTAGTAGGATCAGCTGCAAGACTTGAACTAAATTTTGGAAATTTTGATGACATAATTTTTTTTTAATTTCAGTTTATTTTATCCCAACTCGCTCTGGTCGCAGAGACAAGTCTCAAACTGTTAGGATACTTGTACGTAGTTCTCGAAGAGGTATTTACGACCTTAGGGAGTTAGAACGGAGTTGTCCCTATTTGCTTCGCTCATAGAACTTCGTATTCATCAATCCCATACTTTTAGGATACTTGTATTTACCTATTCACTTCGCTCCTAGAACCTCGTATAGAACTTCGTACCTAAAGGATGAGATTCTATACGAAATTCTAGGAGCGAAGTGAATAGGGAACGAGTAAAGAGCGAACTTAATTGAGCCATAAGATATTCTACCCAACAGCTAAAATTCGAGCAAGAAAGAATGACCAAGTTGTTGCAATTCCACCAAGAAGATAATGTGCAACTCCAACTGCACGACCTTGTGTAATACTTAATGCACGTGGTTGAATTGCTGGAGCAACTTTTAATTTATTATGAGCCCAAAGAATTGATTCAATAAGTTCTTGCCAATATCCACGTCCTGAGAAAAGGAACATTAAACTAAAAGCCCAAATAAAGTGAGCTCCAAGGAAAATAAGACCATAAGCTGAAAGAGCAGAACCATATGATTGAATAACCTGAGAAGACTGAGCCCAAAGGAAATCACGTAGCCATCCATTAATAGTATTTGCACTTTGTGCAAAATTACCACCAGTAATGTGAGAAAGACTTCCCGTAGTAGCGTTTACAGTACCCCAAACATCAGATTGAAGTTTCCAACTGAAATGAAAAATAACTATTGAAATACTATTATACATCCAAAAAAGGCCCAAAAAGATACTATCCCAAGCAGAAACTTGACATGTACCACCACGTCCTGGTCCATCACACGGGAATCGGAATCCTAAATTAGCTTTATCTGGAATAAGACGTGAACTTCGAGCAAATAATACACCCTTTAAAAGAACAAGTACTGTTACATGAATAGTAAAAGCATGAATATGATGCACCATAAAATCAGATGTTCCTAATGAAATAGGCATCATAGCAATTTTTCCACCTACAGCAACAATATCACCACCCCAAGCAGGACTTGTTGCTTCAAGTGCATTCGGTGCTGTTGCAGCAGGAGCAAGAGCATGTGTTTGTTGAATCCATTGAGCAAAAAGAGGTTGCAGTTGAATAGCTGTATCGGCAAACATATCTTGTGGTCTCCCAAGAGCACTCATCGTATCGTTATGAATATAAAGACCAAAACTATGAAACCCTAAAAAAAGACAAACCCAATTTAAATGTGACAGAATAGCATCACGATGACGTAATACACGATCTAAAACATTATTGTAATTTCCAGCTGGATCATAGTCACGAACTAAAAAAATACCAGCATGAGCAGCTCCACCAACGACACAAAAACCACCAATCCACATATGATGTGTAAAAAGAGAAAGTTGTGTTCCGTAATCCGTAGCAAGATAAGGATATGGTGGCATAGCATACATATGATGAGCTACAATAATAGAAAGAGATCCAAATAAAGCAAGGTTAAGACCTAATTGTGCGTGCCAAGATGTTGTTAAAATTTCGTAAAGTCCTTTGTGACCTTCTCCTGTAAATGGTCCGCGGTGTGCTTCAAGAATTTCTTTCATACTATGACCAATTCCCCAGTTTGTTCTATATTGGTGTCCTGCAATGATAAAAAGAACCGCGATTGCAAGATGATGGTGAGCTGTATCGCTTAACCATAAACCTCCTGTAACTGGGTTTAAGCCACCTTGAAAAGTTAAGAAATCTTTATATACTCCCCAATTTAAAGTAAAAAAAGGTTCGAGTCCTTGTTGAAAACTTGGATAAAGTTGACCCATTACATCACGTTGAAGAAGAAATTCATGTGGAAGGGGAATTTCTTTTGGATCAACTCCTGCATCAAGAAGTTTATTAATAGGTAAAGAGACATGAATCTGGTGACCTGCCCATGAAAGAGATCCTAGACCTAAAAGACCAGCAAGATGATGATTCAACATTGATTCAACATTTTGAAACCATTCAAGTTTAGGAGCTGCTTTATGATAGTGAAACCACCCAGCAAAAAAGAGAAGACCTGCAAGAATTAAAGCACCAATAGCTGTACTATAAAGTTGGAGCTCACTTGTAATTCCAGATGCACGCCAAAGTTGAAAAAATCCAGAAGTAATTTGAATTCCTTGGAATCCTCCACCTACATCTGCATTTAAGATTTCTTGACCAACAATACTCCAAACGACCTGAGCACTTGGTTTAATATGAGTTGGATCTGTTAACCAAGCTTCATAGTTTGAAAAACGAGCTCCGTGAAAATACATTCCTGAAAGCCAAATACAAATAATACCTAATTGCCCAAAATGAGCACTAAAAACCTTACGTGAAATATCTTCAAGATCTGATGTGTGTGAATCAAAATCATGCGCATCAGCATGTAGATCCCAAATCCAAGTAGTTGTATTTGGGCCTTTTGAAAGTGTTCGTGAAAAATGTCCCGGTTTTGCCCACTTTTCGAATGAAGTAGATACGGGATCTTTTTCCACGACAACTTTAACCCTTTTTATTTCGCGATCTGATGGACTTATAGTCATTTTTTCAAGATTCCTTTTTTTAAAAAATGGCATATCAATCCCTACTCGAGTTGCTCATAGAACTCCTATTCGCTCTCTAACAGTATGTACGTAATTCTCGACCGAGGGAGAGAAGATTATATACACTCATAGAATTCCGTACTAACTCGCTACGTTCGTAAAACTCCGTTCCTAACATTATGATACTTGTATTTACGACCATAGGGAGAGGGGATTTTATTCGCTCATAGGATAAAGATCTCAGACTGTTAGGAACGAAGTTGAGACTTGTCTTTACGAGCGTAGCGAGTTGGAGACTTTTCTCTGCAACCAGAGCGAGCAGGAAGGGAGTTGTACGAGCCTAACAAAGCGAAAAAGAATAAAGTTCTATGAGGATACGGACTCTCCGATACTCGTAGGAGACTTAGCTCTAATATACGGTTCCCGATACACCAGTAGGGATTTTATAAATTGCACATTAAGAAACAAAAAAAAAGTTAAGGATTCATATGTCTTAATTCTAAAATAAAAAGAGATTTATCATACTTCTCCTATACTTTATCTTTTCAAGATAAAGTGTAGTCACCTCGGAAGCAATACTAAACAGTAAAAAGAACTCTTAAAACAAATATAATTGCCTAAAGCGCAAAAGGATTAGTCATAATATAATTTAAAAATATGTCCCTAAGGCACTAATTTTTTTTTTACTGTTTGTTAATTTAATCCTCTAGTTTGTTTCAATTCAACCCTTTTTAAGAGTCATTTAGAGCTTAATTACAGTATTAAGCTTTGCTTCTAGGGGAAACAGTAACTTGGTTCCTCTTTGCTTCGCTCCGAAAACTTCGTACTTACTCGCTTCGCTCAGATTAATCTCACACTATTAGGTACTAAGTTCTCGAAGAGGAACGAAGTTTTACGAGCCTAGCGAGTTAAATACTTGTATATCCCTATTCGCTTCGCTCATAGAACTTCGTACCTACTCCCTCTGGTCGCAGAGACAAGTCTCCTAAAGGATGTACGTAATTTTCGAGCGAAGCAAGAGGGTATTCTATACGAGCGTAGCGAGTTAGTACGAAGTTCTATGAACGAAGCAAATAGGGAGAGACAAATTTAAATTATCTTAAACAAGAAAAATCTTAAATAAAAACTATATGATTAATCATAAAAATAATATTTTAAAATCATAGTTTTCGCTGAGTCTAAACGAACTTAAATTGAAACACGCTTCATGAAAAAATATTAAGTAAGATTCATTTTAGTACAACTGTAATAATGTGATATACATTTACAAACGATTAAAAAAACACGTATTGCTTTGTTATAAAACAAAGCGAATTTGAGAGCAACGCGAGTCTCTACTCGCTTTGCTTATAGAACTCCGTACCTATCAATCCCCTCTCGCTTCGCTCAAGAACTACGTACATGCTCCCTCTCGCTTCGCTCGAGAACTTCGGACCTCTGGTCGCAGAAACAAGTCTCCAACTGTTAGAATACTTGTATTTACGAGCGTAACGAGTTAGTACGCAGTTATATGAGCATAGCGAATAGGGAGTTAGAACTGAGTTGTACAAACGTAGCGAGAGGGAACATGTACGTAGTTCTTGAGCGAAGCGAGAGTGGATTGATAAGGATAATAATATTTATAACACTTGACTTTTTATTTTTATTTCTTTACTATAAGAATAATTAATAAATTCGTTTATTTGCCGGGGGCTATAGCTCAGTTGGTAGAGCGCTTCGTTTACACCGAAGATGTCAGCGGTTCGAGCCCGTTTAGCCCCAATTCAAATCCCTATCAATCCTATATTATTAGGGAAATATAAGTATCCGGCTCGCATGAAATCCCCTCTCGCTTCGCTCGAGAACTACGTACTTGCTGGTGTACAGGGATCATATATGAGAAACAAGTCTCAAACTGTTAGGATACTTGTATTTACGAGCGTAGCGAGTTAGTACGAAGTTTTATGAGCAACGCGAGTAGGGATCAATAACTCTTTTTCTATGAAAATTCAAACAAAAATTCAAGGAAAAATATATATTCAACTTTTTGAAAAAGGAGTAAAATGGTGTAAATATTTACTTTATTTATATCTATTTCTAAATACATTTCCATTTTTTTTTACTTCTTCAATTTTTAAAAATCAAATTTGTATTACTGTTTTATTGATCTGTTTTTTTCTTCCTCAACGTGCACCTTTTGAAGGTGGATTAAGTAGAGATATATCTGAACAACGATTTTTTATTCGATATCAACGTACATCATTTTTTGTTTTTGTTTTTTCATTATTTATTCTTTTTATTTTTTTTATTGATAAATTAAAAAAATAGTCATTTAGATATAAAGTGTTCCGTAATTCATAAAAGATCTAATAAAAATTTGAAATGTTTTTTTATCGTCCTCGCTACGCTCTCCAAGAATAGATTTATTCTTATTGTTGGAGATGGGGGCCATAAATAGGAACCTTCCCCTCTCGCTTCGCTCGAGAATTTCGTACCTGCTCCCTCTCGCTTCGCTCGAGAACTTCGGACCTCTGGTCGCAGAGACAAGTCTCAAACTGTTAGGAACGGAGTTGAGACTTGTCTTTACGAGCGTAGCGAGTTGGTACGAGGATACGGGTTCCCCGATACTCGTTCGAGACTTGTTTCTCTTTTGTTGTGATAACAAAGTTGATGGCCAAAAATATTGATGAATACTTTTTAATTTATTCTCATTCTTCCCAAAGCTCTCTGAAAATAGATCTATTCTCATCGCTGTAGATGGGGAGGAGCGTAAATGGGAACCGTATATTCGTGTAAAACTCTGTTCATTCACTTTTTTAAAAAAACTAAAATTTTTAGAAGAAGTTATTGTTTTCAAAGGCGTTATTTTAGGTTTGAAAAAAATAAACCCAGAATAATAGTTCACTTCAGAATATCGAAAAAGTTTATATAATCTTTTTTGAAATAAAAGAGAATAAACTTTTGTTTTTGTCCACAAAAATCGTTTTAAAATAGAAGATTTCGAAAAGATTAATTTTTTTTGATTTTTCGACTGTGATTCAAAAGGAATAAATTGAATACGAATTTTTTGATATTTTAAATCTAATGGAAATAAAGACACTTGGGTACTTTTAGAAAAAAAAGAATTTTGCTTCGAATAAGTTAAATTATCTTTGTTTTTCCAAAAAAAAAAATTTTTAATTTGAGGAACGAAAGTATTGCTTCGAAAGTGAAATGACGGATCAATCAATCCCAGACTGTTAGGAGACTTGTCTTTACGACCAGAGGAAGCAGGGATATCTATTCTCGGAGAGCGTGCTGCATCCTTAACAGTTTGAGACTTGTCTCTGCGACCAGAGGTCCGAAGTTCTCGAGCGAAGCGAGAGGGAGCAGGTACGTAGTTCTCGAGCGAAGGGAGAAGGGATTGATACGGAGAATGCAAAAAGGTGCTCAATTTCTTTTTTTCAGCCATTTGGTTATTTGAAAATAATGAATGATTAATTAAAAAACAAAAAGATTTACTAACTTTTTTTTTAATTCTTTTTTTTTTATTAAATTCTACTTCACTTGAAATATGATAAATATCCAAATTTGCTACACTCGTCCCTATCAATCCTCTCTCGCTTCGCTTGAGAACTACGTACCTGCTCCCTCTCGCTTTGCTCGAGAACTTCGGACCTCTGTTCGCAGAGATAGGTCTCATACTGCTAGGAGACTTGTCTCTGCGACCAGAGGGAGTAGGAAAAAATGTGGAATTAATACTACTCCGTTCCTTTTGTTTTTTACAAATTGAAAAAGCTTGGAATTTAGTCTCTAGCGATTCTGTTCCTTCTGCGCTTTGCTTGAAGTATGATAAATCTCTTTCAAAATAAAAGCCTTGAGGTAATAAAAATTTTCGAAAAGAATTTTGAAATTCAATATGAAAAAGAGAAGAACTGAATCGTCCTAAAAAAAAATGACGAGTCGTTTTTAATCTAATAGAATTAATATACTTTTTTTTTTTACAAAAAATATTATTAAAAAAAAACCAATTCTTTAAATAAAGTGTTGAATCAAAATCAAATAATTGATATTGAAATTGTGATTCTAATTCAATAAAGATATTCTGAAATTCATTTTTTTTCAGATGACCCAAATAAAAAAAAGGACCAAAAGATGAACCTTTTTCATATTTTTGAAGGAAAAAAAAAATCCAATTTTGAAAAGAAGAGCTAACTCCTGGTAAAATTGGAAAAAGCACAATAGTTTGTGTTTTTGATTTCTGCATAATTTTTTATTTGATGTATACAATACTTATCAATCCCATACTGTTAGGGACTCGCGTTACTCATAGAACTCCTATTCGCTTCGCTCTCCAAGCTTCGCTTGTCGGAAGTGATAGAACTGCGTACTAACTCGCTACGCTCGTAAATACAAGTATCCTATATCCTATGGTTGTATAGAATCCCATACTATTAAGTACGAAATTCTATCACTTCCGACAAGCGAAGCTTGGAGAGCGAAGCGAATAGGGAAATACAAGTATCTTGCTTGCTTTGCTCGCATGGAATCCCATACTATTAGGGAGAGACAAGTCACTGACTCGCTATGCTCGTAAAACTCCGTTCCTAACAGTATGATACTTATATTTACGACCATAGGGAGTTAGTACGTAATTCTCAAGCGAAGCGAAAGGGAATTTATAGGAAAACTTTAAAAAAAAGAAGAGGAAAAAAGTCGAAGTCTTGCAGGCATTTGAATTTCGATTTGACGAATACTATTATCTAGAATTACTTTGTCTTCGCGACTCTCTCCGAGAATAGATCTATTCTCATCGCTGTAGATGGGGACCGTAAATGAGGGCCGTATCAATTTCCTCTCGCTTTGCTCGAGAATTTCGTACCTGCTCCCTCTGGTCGCAAAGACAGGTCTCATACTGTTAGGAGACTTGTCTTTGATCAATCCCACATTTTTAGGGACATACGTGTACAAATCTTTTCCTCTTCGCTTTGCTCCGAGAGATAAATCTTTAAGCTCGCTACGCTCGAAAAACTCCGTTCCTCGTTGCTTCGCTCCGAAAGATAAATCTCCTTTATTTTTTTTATAAAAAAAAGAATTTCTTTTTTGTTCACTTAAAGCTTGAAATCCTGTTCCAGCTGGAATAATATTTCCTAACATAACATGTTCCTTTAATCCACCTAAAAAATCAATACGTGATGCAATAGCACTTTTTACAAGAGATCTTTTAGTTTCTTGAAAACTAGCCGGTGATAATATAGATGGACTCTGTAAACATAACTTAGTTATACCTATTAATAAAGGGGTAAAAAAAATATGTTGTTTACAAAATGGAGCAATCTTTTGAAAAAGAAAAAAATCAAGAGTATCCCCAGGAAAAAATCCTAAATCATTCATACTTAAAATAAGAATATGATTTGTCATTTGACGTAAAATAACTTCAATGTGCTTATCATCAATTGAAACACCCTGAGAATTATATACATTTTGTATTTGATCAAGAAGACAAATTTGACTCCATTTCTTATGATAATAAAAGTCTTTCCCGAACAAAGAAGGGATAGTGGTTTCTCGAAGAAAAACAGAGTTGAACTCCAACTTTGCTATTCTCTTCGATATACGGTCCCGATATTCGTCAGAGACTTGTCTTTCAGAAGGTGTTTGCTTTAAACGTTGAATTTCAAAAAGTCTATTAATTTTTGGCAACCCTTGTACAATATCACCAGTTTTTGATTTTTGTTGTGAAAAAGAAAATAAAATATCATTTCTAAAAATTGGACTTCCATGTATAAGTGTAATTTCAGATTCTTTTGGAAGAAGTGAAGCTTGAACTGTACGTAAAACAAAATATGCATTCTTGTATTCGGGGAGCCTTATACGTGAATCCCTATCAATCCCCTCTCGCTTCGCTCGAGAACTACGTACCTGCTCCCTCTCGCTTCGCTCGAGAACTTCGGACCTCTGGTCGCAGAGACAAGTCTCAAACTGATAAGGACTCGCTTCGCTCTCCAAGCTTGACTTGTCCCTAACAGTGTGGGATCGATCGGGAGTGATACAACTCCGTTCAACTTGTTTTCTTATAATTTGTCCAACTTGAATAAAACCACCAGATTGAAATCTAATTAAATTTCCAATTTGATTTTGATTTGATAAATACTTTACGTGAAGAAAAAATTTATGATTAGTATCACAAACAGAACTAGTAATAAAACGTGAATTTTCAATTTTATTTAATGATTGAATTGGTGCTCCTAGAAAAGATGTGAAAGGAATAAACGGAAAAGGTTTCTTCTCATTTCCATAATTATCAAATAATATATTGATAGGGATATTTTCTAAATTCGTTTTCGATACTAATTTTCGAACCTTTTCACTTTGAAGAAAAATATTTTTTTTTACAAATTTTGGAAAAGAATAAGGAATTTGAACTTCACCACTTCTTTTCGTGGGTTTTGGAAAATAACTTTGTTCAATTAATTTTTTTGTCAATATCCTTGAAAAAACGAAGTTTTTTTTTTGAGGAGGATATACTAATAAGCACAGAGATTCAAAATAAGAAAAACAAAAATCAAAATAAAAAAAAATTGAATTAAATGTATTTGAATAAGATGAAGCTCCAAAAACAAATTGATATTTTGCTATATCTTTAACTATCTTCGCTTCGGATTTACGAGAACTCCACCTAGTGTATAGAGATTCCATGCGAGCAGACCGAGCAAGGATCATCTTAGAAGGATATAGGGTACTTTTAGCATTGTTTTTTATATTGAACGAAGTTGTACCCAAACTTCGCTCCGCTCTCCAATTCGCTACGCTCTCCAAGCTGCGCTTGTAGGGAGTGATACAATTTAGTTCCAAGCTTTGGGGTATATAATTCCAGACTTTTAGGAAACTTATCTGTCTGAGCAACGCGAAATAGTATGGAGGTTCTATGAGCGAAGCGAGTAGGGATTGTCGACCCCCTCTCCCTTCGCTCGAGAACTTCGTACCTGCTCCCTCTGGTCGCAGAGACAGGTCACATACTGTTGTCGGAGACTTGTACGAAGTTCTCGAGCGAAGCGAAAGGTCTCTCAGAGCGTAGCGAATAATGTTTAATTTTTTTTTTTTTAATGATGTAAACAGATGATAAGAAAACCAGGAAGGATTATTTAAAATACAAATGAGTCTATTATTTGTTATTCGTTTTTCAAAAAAAGAAGTATCAAAATTGAGAATATTTTGATTGGTTTTCTTTTTTAATTTAAGATAATAAGAACTCAAATAATTTTTATTTGAGTCTAATATCGCAAATTTTGTATATGTTGAACCTTTGCTTCTAAATTCCCTCTCCCTTCGCTTGTCGAAGACTTCTCTCTCGGAGCGAAGCAAAGTTTGAGACTTGTCTTTGCGATCAGAGGGAGCAGGTACGTAGTTCTCGAGCGAAGCGAGAGGAGACTTTTCTCTGATATCCCTGCTCGCTCTGGTCGCAGAGACAAGTCTCCTAACAGTATGAGATTGATACGATCCCCATACACCAGTAGGGATCTTATAAATATATGTTTGAGGATTATATTCCAAGCAAGGATACGGAATTAGAGATTTATCTCTACTCGCTTTGCTCGGAGAGACTAATCGCGAATTTCGCTTTGCTTGTACTACTTCGCGTTGCTGAGAAAGACAAGTCTCAACTCCGTTACTAAAAATATGAGATTGATCATACTCAAATCGAATCGAAAGGGGGTTATAAGCTATTGACGTGACTCTAGTCCAATTTTTAACTTTTGAACACTTTAGTTTATGTAATTTTATAGGATGACCTAAAATAGCATTATATACTTTAGTCAAATCTTGCTTGATACCTCTTTTGTAAATTATTGTCAAACTTTTTGAAGTTGGTATATATTTAAAATTAAAATCATGCAATCGTTTTTCTTTTTTTGATTTTGAAACATGCTTCATAGTATTAGACTTGTCTCTGATATACGATCCCCGTACACCAGCAGGTACGTAGTTCTCGAGCGAAGCAAGAGGGGATTGATCTGAGCAAAGCAAAGTTGAAGAAGTATAATAAATCTCCTCTATATTAGAAATAAAGTAAGTTGAATTTTTTTTTTCTAGAAATTTTTGTTTATTTTTTGAAAATTGAACATAATTATTTAAGCGAAGCGAAGAATGAAAATAATTTTTATATTGGATTTTCCAAAAATGTAAACAAAAATTATTTGTTGAAAAATAAAAAAGTTGAATAAACTGTTTTGAAAGATTTTCTTTTTCAATAAAAGAAAATTTAGGTTTAAAATTCCAAGATATTAATTTTTCCTTTTCGAGAAACTTCGTCTCTTCTTTTAAATAAAAGGAACTTGGAATTTGTTTTTCTTTGTTTATCAATCCCACACTGTTGGGGATTTTTAATTGAATATTTTTTTCAAAAAAAAGAAAAAAATATTTTATTTTATTTAGATATAAATTTTTTGCTTCGCTTGAATAACTTCGTTCAATTTTTAAAATCTTATTATTGTGTATTACTTGGCTACGCTCTCCGAGAATAGATCTATTCTCGTCGCTGTAGCTAGGAATATCCGTGTACAATTTCGTTCCAAACTTTTGTTGTCGGTAAAAGAAATGTGATAATATTCTTTCAAAATTTTTTATTATTAAACTTTTTTCAAGAAACTTCCGTTGAAATAGTTCGTACTTTTTGAAATACGAAACTAAATTTGATCTAATCAATCCCCTTTCGCTTCGCTCGAGAACTTCGTAGCTGCTGGTGTATGGGGATCGTATATCAGAGACAAGTCTCAAACTTTTAGGAATGAACGAGGATACAGGTTCCCCGATACTCGTTCGAGACTTGTCTCTGCGATCAGCGGGAGCAGCGATAAATATTGATAATAGATCTGTATTAAAAAGATAAAGAGAACGAAATACTAAACTTTTTGATTTATTAATCCAATTATTTAATAAAAAGGGACAAAATATAGTAATACTTCTTTTCGAACTTAAATTTAAATTATCCCTGCTCGCTCTGTTCGCATAGAATCCCATATTATAGGGAGAGACAAGTTTCGAACTTCGCTTCGCTTGTTCAACTCCGTTACTCTTCGCTTCGCTCAGAGAGACAGATCTTCTCAAAGGATGTACGTAATTCTCGAACGAAGCGAGAGAGGATTTATTAGACTCGCTTCGAAAGCGAAGCGCAGCATTAGTTTCTCGAAGCGCAAATTTATCATACTTTAAGCAAAGCGAAGAGTAAATAGTAATTTCTTTATTAAAATTTAAATATCGATAAAAAGGTTGGCAATAATAATCTTTAACAGTGTAGGATTGATATGAATAAAAATATCTTTTTTCTTTACATTTTATCAATTTTATTAATGTAAGAACGAAATCGCTCTTATATGAGGTCGCCAATACTCCGAAGCTTGTAACATTAGTTTCTCGAAGAACAGTATCGGATTGATTCTTAATAAAATCATACGAGCTATGGGATAAATGATATACTAAAGCGCTAGAAAAAAGATCTCCTTTTTGTAAAAAAGCAAATATAGAAGAAAAAAAAGAATTAACTTGAAGAAGGTAAAGAAAACTAGGTCGTATAATTATTTTAGGTAAGTTAGGAACATATTTTTCATCTTTATTATAAGTAAAAGCAAGATTTCCAAAACAAAGTTGTGCATCTATTGGTGATTGAATACACTCTTGAGGAGATTGGATTATCTCGTCATTTTTTTCTGACATCCCCATTTCAACTTCATTTTTTGTTAATTGAAAATCAACGGAAACAAAAAGCAACTCTGCAATAATATCTTTTTGAAAAACCCTTTGACCTGGAAAGACACATAGAACTGTTTGGGCTGGTACAAAGAGTTTAGATTGAAATATTCTTTTTTCGTTTTTAATGAAATATAAAATGACTTGAACTGGTTGAGAAGTTAAAAATCCAGGATGTCCATTTAAAAGTCGAACTTTTTCTCCTTTACATAATTTTGAATAAGCGATAAAACCATCGTGCGGTGCTTCAACCCGTTGCTGAACAGCTCCATAAAAGATACCCCCCGTATGAAAAGTTCGCATTGTTAATTGTGTTCCGGGTTCACCAATAGATTGCGCAGCTAAAATACCTACAGCATCCCCAATTGGAACAAGTCTACGATAAGCTAAATTCCAGCCATAGCAAAATTGACAAACGCTATCTACTTGCAAAGATTCACATGTTAAGGGTGACCTTATAAATAAACCATTTTGGCAAAATTGAGATGAAGATAAAGAAAAAAGATTTTTTCTCTTTAGTACTTTGACAATATCTTTCTTAAAAAAAGAGCAAATTTTTTGTGCTAAAAAAGGTGAAATATCTTCATTTCTTTGAGTTAAAATAAAATTTTTATAAAGTACGTTGGAATATTGTGACTCGGCTTTGTGATACACGGTCCCCGATACACCAGGAGGAACGGAGTTATTTAAGCGAAGCGAAGAATGAAAATTTTCTAAACAAACTAAAGTTTCCGAACAAACTCTTCCAATTATTTGATTAGGCTGAGGTTTTTGAATAAAAAGACCATCACTAGAATAACAATTTATTTCGGAAATAAGTATAGAATGAGCAAGATCAACAAGTCGTCTTGTTAAATAACCAGCATGTGCAGTTCCTAAGGCAGTATCAACTAACCCTTTTCGAGCACCATAACATGAAATCATATATTCCGTTACTCGTAAACCTTCTCTAAAATTTGTCTGAATAGGCGTATCAATAATTTGGCCTTTTGGATCTGACATTAAACCTCTCATACCAACAAGTTGACGTACTTGAGAAATATTTCCACGTGCGCCAGAAAAAGCCATTACATACAGTGAATTTAAAGGATCAATTTCTTCAAAATAAGAGATAACATCGTCTTTTAAATATTCACTTGTTAGTGTCCAAACTTCAATAATTCTTTGGAATCTTTCACTTGGGGTAATTGCTCCCCAACAAAAAAAAGATTCTGTTGTTTGAATTTTTTCTTCTGCATTTTTTATAAAAATTTTTTTAGTTGGAGGAGTTTTTAAGTCTTCAATACCTAAAGATAATCCTGAAAGTGTAGCAGCATGAAAGCCTAAATTTTTAAGTTTATCAAGAAATAGTGTAGTTTTAGAGGGTCCATACTGTAAAACAAACCAACGAATAATTCGTTTTAATTCACCTTTATCTATTTTCCTGTTGTAAAAAAATTCTTCTGTCATAATATTCTTTTTATTAACTAGTCAACGGACTTGTACTCCAATTTGCTCATAAGAGTTCTCGAACGAAGGGAGAGGGGATTGATAGGGATGTCTTTACTTTAAAAAAGTTGATTAAAATAAACTCTACCTGCCGTAGTTCGAATATACTTTTTTAACTTTTGAGCATAAGTATCTTCAAAATAAAATGAAAAATCAAAAAGATATCGAGTTTGTCCAGATGAATGAATAATAATTTCTTGTAGAAATTCTTGTTTATTAGTATTTTCATATGCACCCTCCCACTTTAACCAAACACTTGTATGCAAACCAATTTGATTTTGTTCAAAAGCATGAATAAAATGAATTTTTTTTTGAAAAAAAATATATGGTATACTATTATGTACAGGCGTTGTGAGATAATAAAAACCTAAAACCATATCTTGACTTGGTAATAAATTAGGTTGACCTGTTGCCGGTGAAAGCCAATTATGAGAACTAAGCATAAGAAGCCGAGATTCACACTGTGCTTGAATTGAAAGAGGTAAATGAACACCCATTTGATCACCATCAAAATCGGCATTAAAAGTTGGACAAACTAAAGGATGAAGTTGAATAGCTCTACCAGGTACTAAAACAGGAAAAAAAGCTTGAATTCCTAAACGATGCAAAGTTGGTGCTCTATTTAAAAGAATAGGATGATTTCCAATTACTTTTTGAATGAAATTCCAAAATTGCATTGAATCTGCTATCTCTTTTTTTCTCTCAAACATTTTTTGTTTCGCTTGTTTAACTCCGTTACTCACAGTATGAGACTTTTCTCTGATATACGATCCCCGTACACCAGCAGGTACGTAGTTCTTGAGCGAAGCGAGAGGAGATTGATCATTCTTCGTTCCTAATCCGGGAAAATAAAACTTTTTCTTAGGTACTAATTTTGAATGTTTTTCAATAAAAATTTTTGCTGCAAAAACACTTTTTACTTTTTTTATTCGTAAAAGAAATTTAAGAATAAAAGGATAAAAAAGTTTTAAGGCTATTTCACGAGGTAAACCACATTGTGAAATACGAAGCTTTGGTCCAACAATAATAACTGATCTTGCTGAATAATCTACTCGCTTTCCTAAAAGATTATGTCGAAAACGCCCTTGTTTTCCTTGAATAAAATCTGTTAATGATTTTAGAGCCCGTGAAGTTGGATAAGATTTTTTTTCCATTTTTCCCACTCTTCCATTTTCAAGAAGAACGTCAATAGATTGTTGAACTAAACCATAATCCCCAATCAAAACACGAAGAGGTACAGAATTTGACTTCATCAGAATTCTTAAAAATCTATTTTTTCTTCGTAAAACATGTAAATAAAGATCATTTAAATCTGATGAAACAAGAAAACCATCGGACATTTGCATTAAAGGACGTAATGTTGGTGGTAATACAGGAAGAAATTTTAAAAGAATGTTTTCGGTGTTTCTACCAATTTCAAAACGTTGTAATATCTTTAAACGTCGAAAAAGTCTATATTCATGTTCGACCCAATTTTTTTGAAGAAGAAAACCTTTTTGCGATTTTAAATTAGGTGGTAAAAGACGTCGATTTGAAAGAAGTTGAAAACGAGCCCATTTTAATCGAAATAGAAAAAGTTCTTTTGAAAAAAATATTTTAGAATCTAAATTCTGTTGTTTTTTTGAGAAAAAACAATTAAGACTATAGTGAAAAAAAAACCATAAATTAGCAATCTTCCAAAAGCATTTATCCCTACTCGCTCTGCTCGTATAGAATCCTATACTGTAGGAAGAGACAAGTCTCCTAACAGTATGAGATTGATACGAACCCGATACATCAGCAGGTACGTACTTCTCGACCGAAGCGAAAGGGGATTGATCGACACCTATTAAGAAATTAAAAGACTTTTCGAAACAAATTGGCCAAAAAATTTTAGTCATTTTATCTTCATAAAAAATTTCCTCTTGTTTTTTAAATCGTTTAAAATCCTTACTGGTGTTTCGGACCCATATATCCCTAAAAGTGTGGGATTGATGATAAGACAAACTCCAATCAGAAGATACAAAGTTTTTCGAAGAAGAAACTTTTCTTTCGGAGTGAAGCGACGAGGAACGAAGTTGTACTTGTATGGGGTCTGCAATACTCCGAAGCTTGGAGATTAAATTATCAGTCAATTTATAATTTCTATTTTTATTTAAGAAAAAAAAATCTGCTTCAAAAGGATAATTCAAAAATCTTTTTTTTTTTACAAAATTTTGTAATAATAAAAAAGGAAATTTATCTAACTCTTTTAGTTGAGAAGAATCCCTATCAATCCCCTCTCCCTTCGCTCGAGAACTACGTACATACTGATAGGGACTCGCTTCGCTCGAAGAGTCAAGTCTCGAACTTCGCTCCCCATGGGATTGATAATTCCGTTCAATTGACAGTAATTCTAATCCACTTCCAAAGGAAAAAAAGGGATCATTCTTTTTTAGCCATTCAAAGAAAATATTTTCTGATAATGGAGCAGGTAAATAAGAATGCCCTATTGGTTGAATTAAGCTAAAGGATTGTTTTTCAGAAGAACCATATTTTTTGTTATGATTATATAAAAAATTTTTTAACAAAATAATCTCATTTTTTAAAGAAATACTTTTTAAAAAACGAAATAGAGATAAAGCTCCAAAATCGTTTAATGAAGATTCAAATGTTATATTTTTCTTATTCCAAGGTGCTGGTTTATCATCAAAACCTAATTGACCAAATAAAAAAACATAAACTCTTTTTAAAGTAAATGCTTTCCAGATATCACCACGAACCATACAATAGTTTGATTGAGAAATCAAACAACGTTGCATATAAATAATTTGATGAAGAACATTTTGAGGTAAATCGAGGATAATAGATAAAATACAGGGTCGACTTTTTAAATACCAGATATGTGAAAAATACAAAAGAAGATCAATATACCCTAATTGATAACGTCTACGACGAGAAGATTTCTGAAAAATACCACATTGAAAACAAAAAGATTTAAATTCTTTATCATTCTTGTATTCGGGGACCCCTATCCCCGTATAATTTTGTTCCAAGTTTCGCTTGTCGGAGACTTGTCTCGCAACGCGAAGCGAAGATTGAACGGAGTTATTCAAGCGAAGCGAAGAATGGAAGTCTGATATTTTTTGACATAAAGGTTTTCTTTTACCATGTTTCAAATATCGACAAAAGAAAGGAACAAACGAAGAGCTAATCGAAGAAGAAGATATATAATCATTAGTTAATTTAAAAATCTTTTTACTTTTTAAAAAATAAAAAAATTGAATTACAAATTTGTCTAAGCGAAGCGAAGAATGAGTAATAAGTTGAATTTTATGTTTTGATAAGAAAACTGATTTATAAATACTTCTATTATTCTTTTTTTTTATAATATAAAAAAAATCCCTACTGATGTACGGGGATTGATCAGTACTTATAAAATTTTTCTGCAAACTAAATAGAAATTGAACAGAATTATTGAAGCGAAGCGAAGAATGAATTTTTCTATTAATCTGAATTGATTTTTTGCAACGAGTTAAGTATAAGCTTTTTTTTAAGTATTTTTTATATTTTAATTTATTTTGTTGTGGCCATTTCTTTCTAAAAAAAAGGACTGCTTTTAATTGACACACTCGGGTGTAATCAATTAATTTTTTGTTTTTCTTTTTTTTTTTCCATAAATGTGAATTAAGTTGAGCTGAAAAAATTCTAAATTTTACATTCTGCGCTTCGCTTAAATGAGTAAACAAAGAATAACTAAATTTTTTTTTATATATTGAAAAAGAATCACTATTAAAACTATTATTTGAATTTAATTTTGAGAGTTGTTCTATGTAAGGAGACTTGTCTTTGACATACGGGTCCGATACATCAGCAAATACGGAGTCACTCTTTCCTCGATGTATAGTTGCTTCGCGAAGAGAAACTTCGTTTAAGTTCAATAATAATTTTTTTTGAAAATTATAAAAAATATTTTTTTTTTTTTGAGAATTGGAAGAACCGAACTTTTTATCAGATACTAGATCTAGATTTAGTATTGTCGTTTTGTTATCAGAAGAAGCAGTATAAAGAAACTTATTATCTAAAATACGAGAAGCATACAAGATATCTAATTTATAATCTTCAATATTGTTTATCAATCCCACACTGTTAGAAACTCCGTACCTGCTCGTTTCGCTCGCAGAGACAAGTCTCGAACGAGTATCGGGAAACCCGTATCTTTGTTCAACTTCGTTCCTAACAGTTTGAGATTTGTCTCTGCGACTAGAGGGAGCAGGTACGTCGTTCTCGAGCGAAGCGCGAGGTGATTGATAATTTTTTTTTTTTTGACAATTACATTTTTTATCTTGAATTGTTCCAAAAATTTGTTGGCAAAACAAACCACCTTCAATTGGTTTTAAGGTTTTATAATTAACAGTTTCAGAAGTTGAGATTTCTCCAATGATTTTTCCATTAGGTAAAATTCGTTCAGACCAATCAAGAACTTTTGCAGGTGAAACACATTGAATACGTATAAAATCAAGATTAGCTCTCATTTTTCTTAGTACTATTTACAAGTATCTTTTTTTTTGATTAAGATATTTTAAGTTGGACACTCCTTTATTCTTTGCTTCGCCCAAGAACGAACTTCTATCACTCCCTTTTCGATAACTTCGTACTAACTGCCTACTCGCTACGCTCATAGAACTGCGTACTTATGGTGGTAAATACCTCTTCGAGAACTACGTACAAGTATCATACTATTAAGTATGTACATAGTTCTCGAGCGAAGGGAGAGGGAATTCTATGAACGTAGCGAATAGGGAGCGAGTTGGAGACTTGTCTCTCGGAGCGAAGCAAAGAGGAAATTTGCTTTAAAGCAAATCTCCTGTGTATAGATTAGCACTATTTTATCGTGCTTCAGAGGATATTTTTTAAAATTGAATTAAAGAAATATCGAGACAAAGAGCTTGAAGTTCTGAAAAAACAACTTGTAAGGATTCAGGAAAATTATGTGTTTTTTTTTTTTTTTTATTTTGATAAGCTTTATTATATTTTTCAAAAATATAATCCCTATCACTTTGGAAAAGCGAAGCTTGGGGAGCGAAGCGAGTCCCTAGCTGTCTGGGATTGATAGGGATTTTGCTTTGTTCTCGAAATTCGCTTCGCTTATTCAACTCCGTTCCTGCTGGTGTACGGGGATCGTATATCAGAGACAAGTCTCCTAACAGTGTGGAATTGATAGTATCAAATTGAAAAGACGAAGATCGAAGAAACATCATATTAAAAATAGAATATGATTTGGTATTTTCATGACCCCAAATTGAGTCTCCTTTAACGAGTGAACTAAAAAGGCGGCTTCTAGCTTCCATATCGTCTGATTTTAAAGTTAATAACTCATGTAAAGTATAAGCCGCTCCGTAACCTTCAAAAGCCCATACTTCCATTTCACCTAAACGTTGACCACCATCTCTTGCTTTTCCACGTAATGGTTGTTGACTAACAAGACCATATGGGCCTGTTAAACGTGCATGAATTTTATCGTCAACTAAATGGACTAATTTTAACATATATGAAAGACCAACCATTATTGGTTGGAGAAACGGTCTTCCCGTTCGACCATCAAAAACATACATTTTTCCAGGTATATTTGAATTAAAAAGCCACGAATATCCTGTTTTCTTTTTTGCATTAAAACAATTTTGAAGAACAATATTTTTTGAAATAGATGAGACTTGTCTTTCCCTATCAATCCCCTCTCCCTTTGGTCGAGACCTTAGGACCTCTCCTTTCGCTCGAGAACTACTTACATACTGTTCCGGATTCACGTCTATGGCTCCCCGAACACAAGATTGAACGGAGTTATTCAAGCGAAGCGAAGAATGTATTTCATCAAAAGCAACAATTTTATATGATTGACGAAGATGTTTACCTGCTAAACCAAGAAGTGATTCAAAAAGTTGGCCTAAATTCATTCGTGAGGGAACTCCAAGAGGATTTAATACAACATCTAAAGGTGTACCATCTTGAAGATAGGGCATATTTGACTGAGGAAGAATTAAACAAACAATCCCCTTATTTCCATGTCTTCCAGCTACTTTATCCCCTATTTGTATTCTTCTTTTTGTTGCAATAAAAATTTGAATCGAATCTATATTTTTTATTGTTTTTATATCCTTATCAATCCCCTCTCCTTTCGGTCGAGAACTACGTACTAACTCCCTCTCGCTTCGCTCGAGAACTTCGGACCTATGGTCGTAAATACCTCTCGCTTTGCTCGAGAACTTTGTACAAGTATCATACTTATAGGGACTCGCTTCGCTCTCCAAGCTTCGCTTGTTGAAGACTTGTTTCTGATATAAGGTCCCCGATACCGAAGAATGAAGAACGTTATTTTTTTGTTGAAAAACAGTCTGTTTAGAATGACTAATCTTAAAAAATGAATTTATTTGAAAATTAAGTTTGTAACAAAATGAAAAAGAGTTATATTTTTCATAAAAATTTTCTTTTTCAATCCATGTTTGATTTGGCTTATGTTCACTCATTTTTTTTGGAAAAAACGAAGATCTCTGATGAAAACTAAGGTATTCAAGAAACTTATACTTTTCTTCTTTAGCGAATCTAGAATTTTTTTTCTTTTTTGTTCGATATTTTATATTTTGCTGCGTTAATGGAGACAAGTCACGAACTTCGCTCCGCTTGTTCAACTCCGTTTTTACAATATGAGACTTGTCTCTGCGACCAGAGGGAACAGGTAAGTGACTTGTCTCGAGCGAAGCGAGAGGGGATTCTATGCGAGCAAAGCGAGTAGGTAATTTTATTGAATAAATTAATTTTGAAAATGCAAAATTTGTTTCAATCTTCGCTTCGCTTGAATCCCTATCAAGACGTAATTGAACTCGTAAAACTCGACCTCCACTTCCACGCATTAAACGAAAAGATGTATCTTCATAAAATGGCGGTTTAACTTGAAAAATTTTTGCTCTTAATTTAAAAGTTGGCGTCATTTTCTTATCATCTAAAGGTTTTCTTTTTCCAATAAGTAAAGATTGTTTTTGAACAAATACACCTTTTTCAATAATTCCATTATTATCTAAATGATAAGATTCATCATTGGGTATATTTGGAGGATAAGGTGTTAATTCTTCACCAAATCTTTTATCGATATTTACAGTATACTTTTCAATATGAATTGATGTATAGACGTCTTCTATAACAAGACGTTCGCTAATGACAACAGCATCTTCAAAATTATATCCTTCCCAAGGCATGTATCCAAGAAGAAGATTTGTTCCAATAGATAAATCTCCCCCATAAGTAGATTCTTTATCTCCAAAAGATGTCCCTTTTAATATTATTTCACCCTCTTTCACAAATGGTTTTTCTTCAAGACAAGTTGCTTGATTAGAACGCGAAAATGTATTAAAAGGATAAATATGAAGACGTTTCTGTGTTCGTACCAAAATTCGTGTTGCATTAACACTATAAATAATACCACTTGTTTTTGTGCTTATACCTTGTGTTGCAATTTTTTCAAATCCAGTACCAACAATTGGCTTTTCAGGATAAAGAAGTGAAACCGCTTGACGTTGCATATTTGAACCCATTAAAGCTCTATTTGCGTCATCATGTTCTAAAAAAGGAATTAAAGAAGTTGCTAAAGAAAGAATTTGAGTTGGAGAAACTGAAAAAAAGAGAGGAACGGAGTTATACGAGCGTAGCGAAGTTGGAGACTTGTCTCTGCGATCAGAGAGAGCAGGAACGGAGTTATACGAGGATACGGGTTCCCCTATACGACAAAGTGAATGATTTCGATCTATTATCTGAGAAGGAACCAAAATAGAAGATTTATTATATTGATAAATCTCTTTATTCAAACTTGCAACCTTTTTCCCAATCAAACTTTTAGCCTTCTCGCTCTGCTCGTAGAGACCTCTCGCTTCGCTCGAGAACTTCGTACAAGTCTCCTTAACTAAAAATGGGTTTCCAAAAAAGATAGGTTTTCCTTTAGTTAAAAAAAATTCCTGTTCAGATGAAAAAAGGAAAGATTTACTTTGATTTTGAAAATTTACGTTAGTTTCTCTAAGTTTATTTTTTACTAAAAAAGGAGTTTGAACAGCTCCTAAATTATTTAAGTGTGCATAAAGAGCTAAAGAATGAACTAAACCAGCATTTTTCCCTTCAGGAGTTTCAATTGGACATAAACGACCATAATGACTAGGATGAATATCTCGAACTGCTAAACCAGCATCTCTATTTACTCCTCCAGGTCCTAACGAAGTTAGTCGACGTTTATGTGCAGCCGCTGAAAGTGGATTACTTTGATCTAAAAGTTGTGATAAAGGATGTAATCCAAAAAACTGTTGAAATGCCTTTGTTATAGAATGAGGATTCAAAAGAAATTCGTAAAAACCATTATTAGCTTCGCTCTCTGAGAATAGATCTAGTCTCGTCGCTGTAGATGGGGAGCGTAAATGGGGACCGTATATCCGTGTAGATAAACCATTTGGTTTAATACTTAACTCTTTATTTCGATTAGTAAAAAAGTTCGAATCATGTTTCAAAGAAGGAACAAAAGTCTCTTCTGAACAAACTGTACTTGTCAGCGGAGAGCGTATCAATCCCCTCTCCCTTCGCTCGAGAACTCCGTACCTAATAATATGGGATTGATCGGAACCAAGCGAAATTGGAATTTTATCATTTTTTTTCTTTAATTTGAAAAAGAAAAATTTTTTTTTTCTTAAATGCTTTTTCTGATTTTTAATCACTCGCTCTCCGATAATATATCTTCTCCGAGTTACGCTTCGAGAAGAGGAACAAAGTTTTACTCCAAGCTTCGCTTCTCGGAGACTTGTCTCTGCGACCGAAGGGAGCAGGTATGTAGTTCTCGAGCGAAGCGAGAGGGGATTTTTAAGGTCTCGATACTCGTTAGAAACTTGGCTCTCCCTAATAGTGTGGGATTGATCAGAACGTAGCGAAAAGGTGTGATAAAATTTTTTGAAAAAGGTATAGTTTACGGGATATAATTTTAAATCATGAAAAATTGAAGATAAATATAAAGTCTGTAATTTTTGTTTATATATTGTTTGAAAAGATTTTAAACCACGATTTAATTCGTTTTGTAAAAGTTCATTGACTAGACGAACGCGACGATTTTGTAAATGATCAATATTATCAACCCAACAATATCCAGATTCTAATTGAATTAATTTTTCTATGCCATCTAAAACATCTTCTGGTTTAAGTGTTTGAGATAATTGCGGATAGCGCCCTAATTTCAAATCAAGATAAAACCGTCCTGATTTTCCAAATGAATATGTTTTTGATTGAAAAAAAGTACGATAAATAAAATCACAGGCATGAAGAAAAACGGGTTTTTTTGACCTTGATCGATGAAGATCAAAATAAAGAAAAAGAATTGCTTTATGAATTGAATTTGCAAAAAAGTATGTTTCAATAAATTTTCTATATGACTTCCATAAAAAACTAAGATCACTTATCATTCGTATTAATAAAGAATCTGTAAATCCTAAAGAACGAAGTAAAACAAATAACGGGATTCTTCTTAATTTATTTATTCGTGCCCAAACTCGACCCCATTGATCAGTCCATATTCGAAACCAACACCCATTTTCAGAAAGAAAACTAATTAAATGACGACGACGATTTTTGCGACCTAATTTTATTTTATAATATATGCCAGGTGAACGTACTAATTGACCTACTACGGTTCGAGGTGATCCATTTAAGATAAAATGACCTTCTTCTGTTAGTAAAGGTAATTCACCTAAAAAAAGAAAAGAAGTTGATGTTATTGGAAGATTATTAAAAAACCATCTTCCTGGAATATAAATTTCTGCTTTATATGTTTCCCCACTTTGAAGTGCTTTTTGTGCTGAAATTTTTGGTTTTTTTAAAACATAATTTTGAACATCAAGAAAGAATACAAAAGTGTTTTTTTGATAAGTATCCCTGCTGGTGTATGGTACGTAGTTCTCGAGCGAAGCAAGAGGGGATCGTATATCAGAGACAGATCTCGTAACAGTATGGGATTGATGCGAAGTTGATGTTTCATTAATCTGACTTTCACGACCAAAAGAGGTTATAAAAGGAAAAAAGTTTTGAAATTCTTCAATTAAACCTTTTTGTAAAAAAGATTTAAAACTTTGTTTTTGAAGATGAACACTTTGACCTAAAAGAAAATCATCAGCAAACATAAAAGGAGTTCTTTTTTATATTATTATTATCCCTATCAATCCCATACTATTAGGTACGAAGTTCTATGAGCGTAGCGAGTAAGGACTCGCTACGCTCATAGAATTTCGTACCTGCTCGCTTTACTCGCAGAGACAAGTCACTAACTCGTTACGTTCGTAAAGACAAGTCTCAACTCCGTTCCTAACAGTATGCGACTTGTCTCTGTGACCAGAGGTCCGAAGTTCTCGAGCGAAGCAAAAGGGAGCAGGTACGTATTTTTATCCCTAATAGGCTGGGATTTTATCCCTACTCGCTACGCTCATAGAACTTCGTACCACACTGTTAGGATACTTGTATTTACGACCTTAGGGAGTTGGAACAGAGTTTTATGAGCGAAGCGAATGAAGCAAATAGGAGTTCTTGAACGAAATGAGAGGGGATTAATTCAACTAGATAATATTTATTATATTTCAAGCTAAGCGACGGAGGATACGAAGTTTCTGGAAGAGGAACGAAGTTGGGGACTCGGCTCTCGCCGAGAATAGATCGAAATCTATTACTAGTTGGCTCAAACCCCGATATGCCTTGGATTTTTTGAAACACTACTTTATTATTTGCTTCGAAATAGTTGCCTAAGATACTTCAAAGCAAATAATAAAGTAGTATAATTAGATTAAAACAAAAATATAAAATTCAGACCAGAATATAGGAAAAAATTTTATATTAATAGTCGTAAAAATATTTTTATTTTGATGTTTAAAAGTGGATAAAAGAAAAACAAAAGTGTCCAATTCGCTCATAGAATTTCATACCTCTTCGAGAACTTCGTACCTGCTCGCTCTGCTCGAAGAGAATACTTGTATTTACGAGCGTAGCGAGTTAGTACGTAGTTCTATAAGCGTAGCGAATAAGGAGAGACAAGTCTCCAACTCGCTACGCTCGTAAAACTTGGTTGCAAGCTTCGTTTGTTGATTTTTCTCATCGGATTTTTTGTTTCGAAGTATGACCTACTACATGTTTAGTAGGTCATATTCCAAAGCAAATATATTATAGAACAAGGTGAAATATTCTTTATAAGAAAAAAATTTATTTTCTATAAAGAGCTAAAACAAGTTGTTCGCTTCGTTTTGAGAAACAAGTCTCAATTTTTTATTTTAGTAAGCAAGGCCCATAGAACGTGTTGTTTCAGCGCCTAAATAAACACGAACTGAAAGAAAATCTGTTGGACATGCACTTTCACATCTTTTACATCCAACACAATCTTCTGTACGTGGTGCAGAAGCAATTTGTCCAGCTTTACATCCATCCCAAGGTGCCATTTCTAAAACATCTGTTGGACATGCACGAACACATTGCGTACATCCAATACAACTGTCGTATATTTTAACTGCGTGTGACATAATAATAAAAAGTTTTTTTTTTAAGGATTCAATTATCAATCCCCTCTCGCCTCGCTCGAGAACTTCGAACCTATGGTCGTAAATACCTCTCGCTTCGCTCGAGAACTTCGTACAAGTATCATACTGTTAGGAAGGAAGTTGAGACTTGTCTTTACGAGCGTAGCGAGTTAGAGACCTGTCTCTGCGACCAGAGGGAGTAGGTAGGAAGTTCTATGAGCTACGGTACGGGAGTACGGATTCTTTGAAGCACGTTTAGACTTTTCGAAGCAAATTTACAAAGTGAGCGATTTCGTTGCTTTGAAACTCTCCCTTTTCGGGTATTAAGATATATTTTTCATATTGACCATATTAGCTTCATCAGCGACACGATCAATAAGTCCGAATTCTCCATAATCTTTTGCTTCATATGCAGAAAGAAAGTAATCTCTATTCATATCAGCTGAAATTCGAGCTAAAGTTTGTCCGGTAAGTTTTACATACATTTGTCCAATTTGTTTTCTAATACGTAATATTTCTTGTGCTTCAGCTAAAATATCGGATGCTTGACCAAGTCCACCACCAAGTGGTTGATGTAACATAATACGCGAATGTGGAAAAGCTAAGCGCAATCCCATTTCACCCCCAGCTAAGACAAAGGATGCCATCGAGGCTGCAATTCCTACACAAACTGTATGAACACGAGCTTCAATATGGTGCATAGCGTCAAAAACAGAAAGACCACAAGTAACTGATCCTCCTGGAGAATTAATATAAAGGAAGATTTGTTGATTTGAGTCTTCAGCACTTAAATAGATCATAATACCAACTAGTTGATTTGCTAGTTCATCATCAAGATCTGAACCTAAGAAAAGAACTCTTTCTCGATAGAGTCTATTATATAAATCAATCCATTGTGATTGAGCATCACCTGGAAGACGATAAGCTACTTTAGGGACTCCTATAGGCATTTTAAAACCTCTTTTTTCTTTATTTTTATTTTTTCTTTTTCTTTCGTGTTTTATAAAAAAGATACAACACTATAAGTCCCTATCAATCCCCTCTCGCTTTGCTCGAAAACTACGTACATACTATTAGGAACGATGTTGAGACTTGTCTTTACGAGCGTAGCGAATTGGTACGACCGTATATAATTCCAGACTATTAGGTATGGAATTCTATGAGCGTAGCGAATAGGGAGTTAGTAACCTAACAGTCTGGGATTGATAAGGATTAATTTTTAGAAAAAGAATTTAAAACATTAAAATATTTTGATGTTGGTATTTTATAAAAAAAGTATATTTCGCCTTGCTTCAACTTCACTTCGTTTCAAAAGACAAGTCTTCGACGAATATAGGGGAGCCCGTATCGTTGTACTACTTCGCGTTGCTCAAATAGAATTCCAGACTGTTAGGTACGTAGTTCTCGAAGAGGGAGAGACAAGTTTCCAACTTGCTACGCTCGTACAAGTTCGTTCCTAACAGTATGAAACCTGTCTTTGCGACCAGAAGTCCGAAGTTCTCGAGCGAAGCGAGAGGGAGCAGGAACGTAGTTCTTGAGCGAAGCGAGAGGGAATTCTATATGCGCATACAACCCCGTTCAACTTCGTTGCAACGAAGTTGTGACAAGCGAAGCTTGCAAAAACTGCGTTTCCAGTACCTCCCTTAAATACTATATCTTGAGAACATAGAGTAAAGAGACTTTGTACTTTTAAGGTAAACATCTTTTTTATAAATACCTTTACTATCAAAGGCGACACCCAGACTCGAACTGGGGATAGAAGATTTGCAATCATCTGCCTTTGCCACTTGGCTATGTCGCCAAAATTGCTTTGAAGGTTCGGAGAGACAGGATTTGAACCTGCGACCTTATCATCCCAAATGATATGTGCTACCAAACTGCACTACACTCCGAATTTAAAGAACTATCAATCCTCTCTCGCTTCGCTCGAGAATTACGTACATCTTATTAAGAGACTTGTCTCTCCGAGCGAAGCGAATAGGGATTTTTAACAAAAAAGAAATGTTACTCAAATCTGGGCGAAAAAAATGAACTTATTTCCACAAAAAGCGGATAGCGGGACTCGAACCCGCATCTTCAGCTTGGAAGGCTGAGGCCCTACCCTTAGACGATATCCGCTTATTTTAATATACAATTAATTTGCTTCGCTTCAAGAGCTAAGTCTTCAATAGGTTAACTATAAATTAATAGAAAAAAATAATTTTGTCAATTTTTTTTTATTTATAAATTTTATTTATGGGGAACTGGCGGTGTCTTGCCACTATTTGATTTTATAATATTGACACTCTCTATTTTATAAGGTATTTCTAACACTTTGTTTTATAACAAAGTGTTAGAAATATTGGCACTACTTTGTTTGAAGTGTACTTCAAAGAATTCAGATAGTTTGAACACATTGTCAAAAGTGTAAAAAGGAATATAAAATAAACTATAACTAAATAAAAAAATCCCTAATCGCTTCGTTCATAGAACTCCGTACCTTTACGAGAACTCCGTTCCTAACAGTGTGGGATAAAAATCCCAGAATGCTAGGTACGCAGTTCTATGAGCGTAGCGAGTAGGGAGTTAGTACAGAGTTTTATGAGCGAAGAAAATAAGAGTTCTCGAGCGAACCGAGAGAGGATTGATCAGTCTTGTAGGAAAGCACTTTATTTTACTTATTATAATATTACTAATCTTAAATTTAATAATAGCAAAAAATAAAAACATTATGGCACTTTTTCTTTTAGGACGCTTACCAGAAGCTTATGCCCCATTTGATCCAATTGTTGATATTCTTCCAATTATTCCAGTTTTTTTTCTTCTTCTTGCATTTGTATGGCAAGCTTCAGTAAGTTTTAGATAAACAAATAAACAAATTATGAATTTTGAATTAATTGCTCAGCTTTTTTCTCTTTTTTTAATTGTTGGTGCGGGTCCCATCATTATTTTGCTTCTTTATCTTCGACGCGGTAGTCTTTAAAAAAGCGAATAAAACTCCGTACCTCTTTGAGAACTTCGTACTAACTTGCTACGATCGTAAATACAAGTATCCTAGGGTCGTATCAATCCCATACTATTAGGGAAATACAAGTATTCTGCTTGCTTTGCTCGCATGGAATCTCATACTGTTAGGAACTAAGTTGTACGAGCGTAGCGAGTAGGGAGTTAGTACGGAGTTGTCCCTATTCGCTTCGCTCGAGAACTTCGGACCTCTGGTCGCAGAGACAAGTCTCATGCTGTTAGGAACGAACTTGTACGAGCGTAGCGAATTGGAGATTTGTCTCTCCCTCTTCGAGAACTACGTACAGTCTGGGATTTTATATGGAATTGACACGGTCTCCGATATACCAAAAAGAATATCTATCATAAAAGTTGACATTCTAATAAACTTAATATAATATTAAAAAAGAAAGAGATTCTTCATCACACTTTTTTTTGTAGAATATTTTAAGCACGCTTTGGAATCTTTGAAACACGCGGAGCATGTTTCAATTAAACTCTACAGCCCCCATCGTCTAGCGGTCAAGGATATCTCCCTTTCACGGAGGAAACACGGGTTCGAATCCCGTTGGGGGTAAAAAAAAGAGTTATTCGAAACAAAAGCAAAAAAATAGATAAACTTAAATAAAACACTAAGTTGGGCGAACGACGGGACTCGAACCCGCGAATACTGAAGCCACAATACAGTGCCTTACCACTTGGCTACGCCCGCCGTAAATATTTTTTTATATATTAAAAGAATACATAAATGAAGTCAAGTTTTTGTTTCAATTTGCACTTTGCTTGAATACCTATTCGCTTCGCTCATATCAATCCCAGCCTTTTAGGGAGAACTTTGTACTAACTCGCTACGCTCGTAAATACAAGTATCCTACTTGCTTTGCTCTTGGCGTATTGGACTCCTATATTAGAGACGAGTATCAATTTATCACTTCCATGTTAAGCATGCCTAACCTGGAAGTGATAAATTGAATTCGAAACAGATAATAGATTAGAAAAGACCTAGAGTAAGTGATTGATCAATTGGAAGAGCAGCTCCAATACTTAACCAAACAGCTGTAAATGTTCCAAAAAGAAATACAGTTGTTGCTACAGGACGTCGGAAAGGGTTTTGAAATTTATTAACATTCTCAATAAATGGAACAGTTAATAGTCCTAAAGGCACAGCTGCCATTGAACCAATTCCAAGAAGTTTATTTGGAATTGTACGCAGAAGATTAAATGTTGCAAAAAGATAATATTCAGGAAGAATTTCAAGAGGAGTTGCAAACGGATCAGCAGCTTCTCCAAGAGGTGTTGGTTCTAAAACTGCAAGACCAACTACAGCCGCGATAGTTCCAAAAATAACAACTGGAAAAATGTAAAGAAGGTCGTTAGGATAAGCTGGTTCTCCATAATAATTGTGACCCATTCCTTTTGCAAGTTTAGCACGAAGAATCGGATCTGTTAAATCAGGTTTTTTTGTTACACTCATGATATTTTTTATTTTTCATTTTTATTCGGCACCCTATACACCAGTAGGTACGTAGTTCTCGAGAGAAGCGAGAGGAGACTTGTCCCTACTCGCTACGCTCATAGAATTTCATACCTGACATACGAGCCCGATACATCAGCAGGTAAGTAGTTCTCGAAGAGGTATGAAGTTCTACGAGCGAAGCGAATACCTATCAATCCCAGACTGTTAGGGATTTGATTATCAAGTTTATTTAAAGCGGCCCTGAAATGCCTTGTTTACGAATCATTAGAAAATGCATAAGCATAAATGTTGCTGCAAGAAGGGGAAGTACAAAAGTATGTAGACTATAAAAGCGAGTAAGTGTTGATTGACCTACACTTACACCTCCTCGAAGAAGTTCTACAAGGAAAGAACCTACACCTGGAATTGCATCAGGTACCCCTGTTACAATTTTTACAGCCCAATATCCAACCTGGTCCCAAGGTAATGAATATCCTGTTACACCAAATGAAACAGTTAATGTTGCAAGAATAACACCTGTTACCCACGTAAGTTCACGTGGCTTTTTAAATCCACCTGTTAAATAAACACGGAATACATGAAGGATCATCATTAATACCATCATACTGGCACTCCAACGGTGTACACTACGAATAAGCCACCCAAAATTAACTTCTGTCATCAGGTAATTTACAGACGCAAAAGCTTCGACAACCGTTGGTCGATAGTAAAAAGTCATTGCAAAACCAGTTGCAACTTGAACAATAAAACAAGTTAATGTAATTCCCCCTAAACAATAAAAAATATTTACATGTGGTGGAACGTACTTACTTGTTACATCATCAGCAATTGCTTGAATTTCAAGTCTTTCATCAAGCCAGTTATAAATTTTACTCATAATTTTTCGTTTCAGAAACAAAGTCTTTACAAAACGCAATTGGTCAATTTTTTATCCCTATTAATCCCCTCTCCCTTCGCTCGAGAACTCCCTAACAGTGTGGGATAAAAATACGTACATACTATTAGGAGACTTGTCTCTGCGACCAGAGAGAGCAGGAACCGAGTTGTACGAGCGAAGCGAGAGGGGATTGATTCGAAGTGTGTTTTAAACAAAGCAGCTCAAATTTTAGCAGTTTACTCAAAGTATTCTAAGCGAAGCAGAGAAATAGCCTTGAGTCTGTAAAAGACAAAGTCGCTTTTTCCAGATCCACTATATGAAAAGTGAAACGAAAAAGGAGTTGCAACGAAGTTGTAACAAGCGAAGCTTGCAACGAAGAATAATTTTTTAAAAAACAAATTTTTTTTTCTGATAAAGAATCGAAGACAAAAGAGATTTCATTGTATGATTTATCTTTCTAGATTTATACAATCCCAAGCGCATAGGATTTTTTTTAGTAGTGTTAAAAATATTCTTAGTATTTATAATACTATATTTTTGTTGTTTTTGCAACGAAGTTGTAACAAGCGAAGCTTGCAAACTCTTATCACCAACTTTACTATGCTCGTACAAATTCGTTTTCCTTTGAGAAACTAAGGTTCCAAATTGTAAGAGAAAAGAATATTCTATTACTAAACTTAAATGTGATGGAATAAAGTTTTTTGTCAAGTCAGCTAAAAGATTCCATGATATATCTGAACCAATAGACGAAAAAGGATGTAAACCAGTATGACATTTTAAAATATTAATACGATCTACTCCTTCAGGAAAAGAAAAATAAAGGAGTGTATTAAAACGTCCGGGTCTTAATAATGCACGATCAAGTAGATCAACATTATATGTACTTCCAAGTACAATATTTGATTCACTTGCAGTATCTAAATAGACTAATAAACCAAGTAAACTTGTTGAGTTTATAATTTTTTTTTGTTTAGAATTAAGATTTTCTGATTCATAATTCGCTTTATTTGAAATACGCTTCTGATTCTTTGCTTCGCAAAAAATAGAATAGTTTAAAGATTTACGAAGCAAATTTCCCAGGTGTCTGGTATTGCTTGAATAACTTCGTTCAATATTTGTATCCTTAACAGTATGGGATTGATAAGGAAAAGGTGGAGAACGGTGAATTGTATAGCGAGAGCTAAACGAAGAAGAAGATAAAAGAATTGACTTTTTATCAGATACAAAATTAGATCTCTTTTCTTTTTTTGATTCTTTTGCTATATCAACAATAGTATCCGTACGAGAGATCGTTTTACTTAATATTGTATTTTGCTTCATTCGATAAATTTTTCGCTTTGCTTTAATCTTTAACAGTATGGGATTGATAACTCCGTTTAACCTTCGCTTCGTTCTCCAAGCTTTAGAGTATTGGCGACCCCCTACAGGAATAACTTCGTTCAATTCACTATTAACAGATAGAACTAAATTCATTTTGGCCCATTCTGAAAATAATGATTGAATGAAATGAAAAGAATAAAAATTCTTTTGTCTTTTTTTAGTACCTTCTCCGCTTTGTTTGAAGTATGATAAATCGCCAAGCTCGCTACGCTCGTAAAACTCCGTTACTCTTCGCTTCGCTCGGAGAGAAAAGTCCCCAATTTCGCTTCGCTCTCCGAGAATGGATCGAAATCTATTCTCCGGAGAATAGAAGTCCTCTATGTTCTGCTCCAAAGGTGAAAAATTATTAGTATATTCACGTTTATATCCAATAGTTTCTAGACGATCTAAAAAAAGAACACATGGTTTATAAAAACGACTTGTTGATAAAATATCTTTAACATTTTTTGGTGAACTCACTTGAGTTTGTAAACCTAATACTTTTATTTCATGTATTAAAGCTTCAAAAAAAGTAGATTTTCCTATTCCTGATAGTCCACTTAAAAGATATGTTTTTGAACTTTTTTTTGTGGTTAAAGCATTTTTTTGATAACTATAAAATAGACAAAAAGACGAGATATATATATAAATAGGATTTCCCGTTAAAGCATAAACTTGTAAAATAAAAAATGCTAAAATACGAAAAGACAAACAATTTAGTGCGTATACTTTGAAAGAATATAAATTTTTTTGAAGTATATTTGTATTTATTCCAATTGTATGTAAATCTTGAAATGACGGAAGAAAACTTGTAGGTAATATAATTTGTAATTTTGAAGATTGATTTTTTAAAACTAAAGGATCATCTTGTTTATTCTTAAAAATTTGAAAAAAAGAAGAAAAAAAATTACGTAATTTCAGAAAAGAAAAAGAAAGTGAAAAAAAAAGAAAACCACCTAAAATTGATAAAGGAGCTCGAATACAAACTAAATATTTTGGTAATTTGCTATGCTCTTCAAGCTTTGGTGTATTGGCTACCCCATACTGATAAAATTCCGTTCCTCTTTGCAAAGGTGCTAAATTGTTTAAAGATTGATACCAACTTAGTTCAGTTTTAGTATAATATTTATTCTGTTTTAAAATACCTGCTGCTGTTTCAGGCCCATATGTCAGAGACAAGTCTCGAACTCCGCTCCGCTTGTCCCTAACAGTCTGGGATTGATTCAACTCCGTTCCTGCTGGTGTACCGGGATTGATATGATTAAGATGATTTTTTAAACAATTACTAAGCGATGTAGTTTTTACCCAATTAGCTTCTTTTTTCCAATCTTTTACTTCACTTTTTTTTTTAGAAAAAAGTGGAGTAGCAGTGGAGTTAGAGGATAATAAAAAATAATTAGTATAATTAAAGACTAACTGTTTAGCTGTATTAATTGTCGAAGACTCGGTTCTCTCCAAAAATAAATCTTGATCTCGGAGACCATATCTCGGAGAGCGTAGCGAAGTTAGAGATGTATCACAATTTTTTTTAGCTTTAATTTTAAAAAAGATTTGTTTTAATTCGTCTTTCGAATAAAAACCTTTTTTTAGAAAAAAAGTATTCTCTGATTTTTGTGATAAAGGAAGAGAAGAACGCAAAAATGTATGATAATCTGTTGAAGTCGATTTTTTTTTACTTAATGTTCGCTTTGCTTGGCCAAATTTGTTGTTCAATTCTTGTTTTGAAAAAAAATGAAAAAGTGGCGTTAATTTATCTGTGAGATAGGCCTTGCCAAAAGGTGAAAAATTTTGTCCTAGAGTATCAAAATTTTGAGGAGACATTAAAATATGTTCTTCAAATATTTTTTTTTTGTCTTCGAATTTTCGAATACATTTTTTATTTTCAAAATCTTTTTGTTTGACACCCCCAGGTAGAGAAAAGAAAGCTAAAAGATCTCCAGTGGTAAAAAATGTATTATGCACTGGTGTATCCTTACTAGCTTCGCTCGAACTTCGTTTTATTTGTTCAACTCCGTTATTCAGAGTTTGTACGTAGTTCTCGAGCGAAGGAAGAGGGGATTGATGATCATTCATGCGTTGAGAATCTTTTTTAAAAATACTCATTTGATATGAAGGACGATTTGTGTTTTCAATTAAATTGTTTTCTTCAATTGAATCTCTAAATCGTTTTTTCATATTTTTTTTTTCAAAAAGTTGATAAAAATATTTTTCTTTTTCAAAACTTACTACTGATAAAACATCTTGATCAAAACAAGTATTGTATTTAAAAAAAATGTCCGAAGTATCTCTTAAAGAGTCTGCTAAATATTTTTTTAAACTAATTGCTTTATCAGAAGATAGTAATCTTAAAGATAAAATATCTTTTTCTATACCAGATTGCTGTTCAACCAACCCAAAGTGATGTTCTGGGTATTTTTTCAAAGAAGAATTTAACTTCTCCACATTCCCCAAGCTTGGCTTGTCGGAAAAAGTATAAGTTCCTTCCAATTTTTGTTTTTTGAGAAGAAATTGTCCATCATGTAAAACTAATGAACCAAATAACAAAGATTCTTTTTGATCTTTTAGATTCGAATTTTCAAAAAAAACAAAATTTGGCGAGTCTCTTCTGTTTTCCCAATTTGAAGAAAGAAAAACAGTATCGTATTGTAGTGAAGGAAACAAATTTTTTTTTAAAGGGTTAAAAAGATATTCTTTTTTCAAATCCCTATCGATCCCATACTTATAGGGACTCGCTTCGCTCTCCATCTCCAAGCTTCGCTTGTTGGGAGTGATAGAACTCCCTAAAAGTTTGAGATTTGTCTCTGCGACCGGAGGGAGCAGGTACGTAGTTCTCGAGCGAAGCGAGAGGGGGTTGATATGCCAAGGTAAAGGTCTTGTTGAACTTATACATAAAAAACAGAATAAAAAGAAAGCATAAGAAGGTACATAAGGAATATTTTTTGTATAAAATGGAATTCCCTTCCACGAGGAAAAAAGAATAAACGGATTACAAAAACAACCAATTGGTACTAGAACAAATTTTTGAAAAAAAAGATTAAATTGAATAAATAGATGTGAAACATACTTCATATTAAGTATTTTTTGTAAATTACTACTTTATTTAATTTTTTTATGAACGAAGTCACTTTTTTACTTTTGAAGTATGCTTCGAAGTAAAGAATCTGGTGATAAATTATTCAATCCCCAATAGTATGGCACTAATTTTTATCCCTACTCGCTACGCTCATAGAACTACGTACCTAACAGTCTGGGATTTTTATTCTATGAGCGAAGCGGGGAAGACAATAACTTTTATTTAATAAAAATGTAAGAATCAAAAACAAATTTCAATATAAGCCGGGTTCTGTTTTTAGCGATTATTTATCTCATTCTTTTGTTATCAGAAGAATTAAGCGTTTTAAAATAAAAAATTTCTTGCCTTTTTTATGGGTTGCCGTTTCCACTGAGATTTCTGAACTCAATTTTTTCTGTGACACTTTCCACTTTTTATTATACCCTCTTGGTGTATCGGTGACCGTATATCCACGAGAGACTATCCTTGAAATATTTTATACTTTTACTCATAGATAATAAAAAGTTGGGATTTCACCAATAAAGAAGTAAGGTCCAGACTTTCCTCAATTTTAGACCTAGTCTAAATTGCAATCGCACTTGAAATTAAAAAAACAAAAATATTTTTTTGCTAGAAAAAATTTACTGGGGCGGTAGGGGTCGAACCTACGAATGATGGAGTCAAAGTCCACTGTCTTACCACTTGACTACACCCCAAAATTTGCTTTGCTCTCGGTGTATTGGGCTCGTATATCTGAGCAACGCGAGTTGAGATTCTATATGCTCTCTAAAAATAGATCGATTATCGTGACTTTGGTATACCAGTGATCTCATATTTGCAAAAAACTTCGTTGAAGTTCAATTTTTTTTCTAAAAAAGACCTGTTGATCCATACCTTTTATTTTTTTGTGTTGCTTCATTCTCAGATCTAGCACATTAAAAAAAAATATTTTCAACAAGCCTCTAAATATAAATTACAAAAATTTATATTTATTGTCAATTTTTAGATAGCTCTATTATTAAAAAAATTTAAGTACTGTAATATAAGTTTAATTTAAGATTATAAGATACCAGACTGTTAGGAACGGAGTTTTACGAGCGTATCGAGTCAGAGACTTGTCTCTGCGACCAGAGGGAGCAGGTACGAAGTTCTCGAAGAGGTATGGAATTCTATGAGCGTAGCGAATAAGGAGCGAGTTAAAGACTTGTCTGTCCCTCTTCGAGAACTACGTACCTATTCGCTTCGCTCATAGAATTCCATACCTAACAGTCTGAAATTGATAAGGACTGAAGTTCATCTTTCGCTTGGATAAATTTGTAATTAATCTACGTTTTCAGATTTTTTAGAATTAGAAGATTTTGACAAAGCTAATGCTTTTTTTCCTTGTTTCAAAGCTTTTTCAAACCAAAAGCTTCGACGAGAGTTTCGACGTGATTTAGGGGTACGTTTTTTTGGAAGAGCCATAGTATTTATATGTTTTTACTGAATTATAAATCTCCTCTTGCTTCGCTTGAAAACCACGTACTTGCTCCCTCTGGTCGCAGGTATGAAATTCTATGAGCGTAGCGAGTAGGGACAAGTCTCTAACTCGCTTCGCTCGTAAAACTCCGTTCCTAATAATATGTACGTAGTTCTCGAGCGAAGCGAGAGGGGATTCCATACGACCTTAGGATACTTGTATTTACAAGCGTAGCGAATAGGGAGTTAGAACGGAGTTTTATGAGCGCAGCGAATAGGAGGGAAGAAAAGATACCTTTACCCTAAAAAGGTATAGTATATAATAAAAGAGTATAATACTCATCTGAGTCAGGAGGGATTTGAACCCTCGACCAATCGGTTAAAAGCCGATTGCTCTTACCACTGAGCTACTGACCCTGCAAATTCAATACCCTCTCGCTTCGCTCGAGAACTTCGTACCTGCTCCCTCTGATCGCAGAGACAAGTCTCAAACTGTTAGGATATTTGTACGTAGTTCTCGAAAAGGTATTTACGACTTTAGGGAGTTAGAACGGAGTTGTACGAACGTAGCGAGTTGGAGACTTGTCTCTCGGAACAAATTGAAGAGGTACAGAATCGCTTTAGCTTTCAAACAAAGTAAGTGAATTTGTTCCATTTTTTTCATAAAAGAAATGAAATACTTGTTCAAGCCCATTTTTATATTTTTAAACACGTCCTGTAGGACTTGAACCCACGACATCAGGTTTTGGAAACCCACGTTCTACCAACTGAACTAAGGACGTATCAATATCATATTTTTAAGGATAATTAAAAAAAAAGGAATCCCTACTCGCTACGCTCGTAAATACAAGTATCCTAACAGTTTGAGACTTGTCTCTGATATACGATCCCCGTACACCAGCAGGTACGTAGTTCTCGAGCAAAGCGAGAGAAGATTGATAAATCTATTATGCTCCCGCATAATTTATTTTCTCCGAGAATAATTTAAAATCTATTCTTATCACTTTGTTTCAAAAGATAGTTGCTCAGAAAATCTGTAACACGTTTCAGATTCTTTCTCACCGGATTCTTTAAAACACACGAAGCGTGTCAAGATTTGCTTTAGACCAAATCCTCGCTTCGTTCCGAGAACTACGTACCTCGACTTTAGTATCGTTTCCAATATATACGGTCTCTATCTACAGAGACGCGAATAAATCTCGGGTTCCTAATACCAGAGCCAATTCTTCAATACTTTATCTGTAAGAAATAAATGAGAGTCGTTTTTAAAAAAGAAACTTTGTTTCTATTGCCCTCACTCGGACTTGAACCGAGACGCGTTAAGCACTTGCTCCTAAAACAAGCGTGTCTACCAATTCCACCATGAAGGCTTTTATCTACAACCTAAAATGTGTAAATAATTTTATATTTTAATTCCTACTTGCTCGCTAACAGTTTGAGACTTGTCTCTGCGATCAGAGGGAGCAGGTACGTAGTTCTCGAGCGAAGGGAGAGGATAGGGATAACCAAAATATTTAAGAAAATTTTTTTTACTCAAATATTTTTACCAACTTTGCAGTGTATCGGGAACCTTATAGCAAAGACAACTTCGTTCTAATAATTTTTACTACGAAAAATGGCGGGAGAAGGAATTGAACCTTCGACCTCAGGGTTATGAGCCCTGCGAGCTACCAAACTGCTCTATCCCGCGAATTTATTACTATGTCTAAAATACTTTAAAATAATAGAAATGTCAAATAAATCTGACATTTCCAATTAGTTCGCTTTGCTCCAAAGAATGCGTTTCCAGTAACTTGTTACTCTTAAGGTATTGGGACCTTATAGCCGAGACAAGTCTTTAAGTTCGCTTCGCTTGTCGGAAGTGATAGAGACAAGTATCTAACTCGCTCCCTATTCGCTACGCTCATAAAATTCAATACCTAACAGTCTGATATTTTTATCCTATGAACGAAGCGAATAGGAATTCTATGAGCGTAGCGAGTAGGGATTGATACAACTCCCTTTCTGCTCGCTCTAATAGCATAGAATTCCCTCTCGTTTCGCTCGAGAACTACGTACATACTATTAGGAGACTTGTCTCTGCGACCAGAGGGAGCAGGTACGAAGTTCTAGGAGCGAAGCGAATAGGTACGAAGTTTTCGAAGAGGGAAATACAAGTATCATACTGTTAGGAACGGAGTTGTACGAGAGTAGCGAGTTAGAGACTTGTCTCTGCGACTATAGGGAGCAAGAACAGGATTTATAAGCTAAACAAAAAAGACATGTTTTAAAGGGATTTAGAAGAAAGTTGTTCTTTTGCTTGAAACATTAAATCTAAAGTAATACTAGTATAATTGTTTTTTTCTGCAAATTTTTCTGTATTTTTTTTTACACGTTGTCGAACAAATCCAGGAATTTTTTTTAATTCAGTCAAAGCTTCATTTGTCCATACGAATTTATCTCTATATTCACTTTGTTCAATATTCGCTTTGCTCTGCTCCAATCGTGATAAATCATCAATGTTACTGGTATTTTCGGACTCTTTGCTCGTTATGTTTGTTTCGCGAAAAGTAACATCATGTCCTCCAAAAATTTCAAGAAGGTGATCTTCCATACCTAAGGTAAAAGTGTTATATACTAAATCTGCTATATTATTTGTACCCTCATAACCTAAAAAAGGTCGATAACCTAAAGAGAAATTTTGAATATGTACAGGCGCTGAAATAACTCCACATGGAATACCAAGTTTTTTTCCAATATGTCTTTCCATTTGTGTCCCAAATATTGCCGCTGGTTGTAAGTCTGTAATTCTTTTATTCACTTGTGTATGATCATCTGTAATTAATATTTGATCACAGTATGATTGAACCTGTTCTCGAAACCAATCACCATCATGTTTACAATATGTTCCTGCACATATAACATGAATTCCCATTTCTTTTACTAAAAGTTTAGTCATTCCGGCTGCATGTGTCGCATCACCGAAAACTACAGCTTGCTTTCCTGTTAGATTTTGACAATCAATTGAACGTGAAAACCATGCTGACTGTGAAACAAATTTTGACTGATATTGAATATAATCACTAAAATCAAAGCGCTCTTGTCGTCGCAATTCCGTACTTTTATATTGTTCTGAGTTTAAAATGTTTTGAATTTGTTCAAGACATTTTTTTGTTTCAAGTAATCCGAATGGAGCTATTGAAACAAATGGCATATCACATTTCTCTTTTAAATATTGTGCTGTCATTAAACCTGTTTCACGATAAGGAACCAAATTAAACCAAGCATGGGGAAGATTTTTTAATGAACTAAGAGTTGCACCTTCAGGAATAATCTCATTTATTTCTATCCCAAGATCATAAAATAATGATCGTAGTTCTTTACAATCATGATGATTATGAAATCCAAGAGTAAAAGTCCCAATTATATTAACAGAAGGTTTTTGAGTGGCTTTTTGTTTATTTAATTTTTCTTTATCTAATAATTCTAAATTTTTTCCAAAAGAAGATTCTAATGCAAAGCGAACTATTTGTTCAAGTGTTTTATCTGCAGCTTGCAATTCATTTATACGATAATGATTCACGTCTGCAAGTAATGCAGGAGTTTTATCAGAAAGTCTTTCCACAAAATGATGAAGATCTTCTTGTAATATAGAAGACGTACACGTTGGCGTCAAAATTAAAAGATCAGTTTTTTCTTCATCTTTTTTACGTCTCATATTTTGAACAACTTTTTCTTGAGATCCTCGTGCAAGTACATGTCTATCAACAATACTTGCAGTAACCGGAGTAAAGTCTCGTTCTCGTTCTAACATTGATCTCATAACATTAAAATAATCATCTCCAAGAGGTCCATGCATCATTGCGTGAATATTTTTAAAAGAAGAAGCTACTCTTAATGTCCCAATATGAGCAGGACCAGCATATTGCCAATAGGCTAATTTCATTTTTTCATTTTTTTTTTTACTTTTTTAACGTAACCAAGTAACTCGTAATACGAGTATCCTTTTTAGCTTCGCTAAAATCTAGTGATAAAATATCCAAAGTGGTAAAGTATAACAAAGAAGGATCAATCCTATACTATTAAGAATCTTCAAATGGATCTTTTAAATCTTTGGCCGGTGATCCAAAACCCATATAAATAGAATATCCCGTTAAACTAATAAGAAGAAACCATAAAAAAACAGTAACAAAAAAAGATTCCATATTTTATTTTTTTATTCAATTTATTAAATAGCGTGGAAAAACGCTATTTGCTTGAAAAACCTATCTCTCCGAAAACTCCCTAACAGTGTGAGATAAAAATTCGTACCTATAAATCCTAGACTGTTCTCTATTCGTTTCGCTTATAGAACTGCGTACTAACTCGCTACGTTCGTAAATACAAGTGTCCTAGGGTCGTATCAATCCCCTCTCGCTTCGCTCGAGAACTTCGGACCTCTGGTCGCAGGTATGAAATTCTATGAGCGTAGCGAGTAGGGACAAGTCTCCTCTCCCTTCGCTCGAGAACTATGTACATACTATTAAGAACGGAGTTGTACGAGCGTAGCGAATAGGAGTTCTCAAGGGAAGGGAGGGGAATTGATAGGGATTTTATTCGCTTGTCGAGAGTAATCCTAATAAACTAATTTTTCCCATCCGAGTTCAGATAAATCATTTTTCCTACGTATTGGACGCGTTACAAGTTCTAAAATATCTCTTACATTAGAAAAACCATGTATTTGGGCAAAAGTAAATTCAACAGACCATTTCGTTTGAACTCCACGTGCTTGAAGCGGATTAGCAAGCGCCATTCCTGTAATAACAAGATCAGGTTCAAGTTCACGAATACGTTGAATTTGATTATAATTGTCGGGTTTTTCAATAATTCGTGGATAAGGGTGATTCATTTCATTACATGTTTGTTCCAAAAGATTTAATTCAGCTGCTTGAAATCTTTTATCCATATAAGGAATTCCAATTTCATACACCTGCATCCCACAACGAATAAGAAAACGAGCTAAAGAAATTTCAAGAAGATTATCACCCATAAAAAAAACAGATTTACCACGAATAAGTTGTAAATAATCTTCACATCCCTCCCAAATTTTATCTTCACGTTCTTGAAGACCTTGGGGTTCTTTACCAAAAACTGAACAAATTTTAGTAATCCATGCTCGTGTGCCATCAGGCCCAATAGGAAAAGGTGCTCCAACAAACTGACATTTTCGGCGACGCATTAAAGTTGTAGCTGTACGACTTAAATATGGATTAACTCCGCAGACTAACACATCGGGACCAAGTGCAGGAAGATCAGAATAAGATTGTGAAGGCAACCAGCCTGAAACTGGAATTCCTTGACGTTCTAATTCAAGCGTTAATTGTGAACTTACAATAGATGGAAGAGAACCAAAAAGCACTAAAGATTTTATTGAATTTGATTTTAACTTTGTTTCGCTTGAATTTCGATTCGCTTGCTCTATCAATCCCATACTGTTAGAGACTTCGCGTTGCTCAGAAAGACAAGTTTCAACTTCGTTCCTGCTCCCTCTGGTCGCAGAGACAGGTCTTTTAACAGTATGTACGTAGTTCTCGAGCGAAGGGAGAGGGAATTCATCTTCGCACACTTTAGTGTTCGGACAACGATGGGCCAGAGCAGCAAGTACTGTATCTTCACCTTGAGTAAAAGCATAATCTAAACCATTTGCACGAGCAACCACGATAGGAATACCAATTTCTGCTTCACACTGTGGAGCCATTCCTTCAAGATCCATTTTAATAATTTCTGTTGTACAAGTTCCGATCCATACAATAAAACTTGGATTTCGATCTTTTTGAATTTGTACACAAAGACGTTTCAACTCGTCGTAATCTGATAATTGTGCAGAAATATCACCTTCTTCTAATTCTGCCATTGCATATCTTGGCTCTGCAAAAATCATTACACCAAGTGCATTTTGTAAAAAATAGCCACATGTTTTTGTTCCAATTACTAAAAAAAAACTATCTTCTATTTTTTGATAAAGCCAGGATACACAACTAATTGGACAGAATGTATGATAATTTCCCGTTTCACAATCAAAATTTAATTTTTCCATTTTATAATACCTCCTTCGTATAATTGTTTTGGACAGTTATTCCATTCTATGCGAGCCAAGCGAGCAGGTAAGGAGTTCTATCGCTCCCGACAAGCAAAGCTTGGAGAGCAAAGCGAATCCCTACTCGCTACGCTCATAGAACTACGTACCTGCTCCCTCTCGTTTCGCTCGAGAACTTCGGACCTCTGGTCGCAGAGACAAATCTCCTAACAGTATGGGATTGATAGGAACGGAGTTTTATGAGCGTAGCGAATTAGTACGTAGTTCTCGAAGAGGGACAGAAAAGTCTCTAACTTCGCTACGCTCGTACAATTCCGTTTAATCTTATGACCATGAAAATTCTTCAGTAAGATTTGTTTTTAAATGATCTCCTTCGCTTCGCTTCGAATGTGATAAATCCCCAACTTCAAAATGAGATAAAATTTGAAATATATCACGATCGGAAATTTCATTTGGAATTACACCTTCAGGTTGTGCAAGTAATTGATCAGCAATACTTAAATAATATTCACATAAATAATCAAGATCGGATTCATTTTCGGCAAGTTCAAAGAGAGTTTTTCCTTTTATACGAGAAATTCGAATGTCTTCAAAATGAGGAAGAACTTCAAGAACAGGCATAGGACACGCTTCAACATATTTTTGAATAAGGTCTCGTTTTGATGTTCTATTTCCAATAAGTCCCGCTAATCGAATTGGGTGTGTGCGAGCTTTTTCTTTTACTGAAGCTGCAATTCTATTTGCAGCAAATAAAGCATCAAAACCATTATCTGTTACAATCAAACAATAATCTGCATAATTTAATGGAGCTGAAAATCCGCCACAAACCACATCTCCCAGAACATCAAAAAGAATTATGTCGTATTCATAAAACGCATTTAATTCTTTTAAAAGTTTAACTGTCTCCCCAACAACATAACCTCCACAGCCAGCACCAGCGGGAGGTCCACCAGCTTCAACACAATCTACATTGCCATAACCTTGATAGATAACGTCTTCACTCCATACATTTTCATAATGATAATCTTTTGATTGAAGAGTATCAATGATTGTCGGAATTAAAAAACCAGTTAATGAAAATGTACTATCATGTTTAGGATCACAACCTAATTGAAGAACTTTTTTTCCACGCTTGGCAAGAGCTAATGAAAGATTACAACTGATTGTACTTTTTCCTATACCACCTTTTCCGTAAACAGCAAGTTTCATACTAAGCATTTTTTTTTTCTAAAAAAGATTTTAGTGTCCCCGGTTAGTATACTCGATTGATGTAAGATCAATAAAATCAAACAACAGTTTGAAGTAATGCTTCTGGGAAAAATCTTTTCGTTTTTTTTAGTATTTTAGATTTTTTTTTATATAAGATTAATAAAAAAATAAAACTTTATATAAATAATTTTTTTATTATATAAAGTTTTTAAAAATAGATTTATCTTTCTCATCGGATTCTTTGCTCCGCAAAGAATCCGATGAGAAAAATACGAGTTGGTTTTAAAGCAAAGCGAATAGGAGATTTATCACACTTTCTTCTAAAATAAAAAAAGATATTTTAAAAATTCATTTCAGCAAGCTGAACTTTTTCAAATTGTTTTTTCTTTAACACTAAAAAGACTTGTGCAATAAGAATAAAGAAGAAGAAAAGAAGTAATCCTTGAACACGAAGAGGCGATTGAAGAACAATTTCCGTTTCTGCTTGACCAAAACCACCAACATTTGGATTATTTGTTAGGGGTTGATCAGCTTTTACAATTTGACCAATAGAAACAATTAATTCTGGTCCAGCCGGAATTGATTCCGTCACATTTTGTTCTGATGTTTCAATAACAACTTCAAAACCCTCTTTTCCTAAAGTTCGAATATCACTAATTTTCCCAGAAACAGATGCATTGTATACTGTATTATTACTCTTTTTTCCATTTGGATAAATCTGACCACGTCCGCGGTTTCCGCCTAAATAAATTGGATACGTCAAATAACTCACCTCTTTTGTTTTTGACGGATCTGGTGAAAGAATAGGAAAAGTCATTTCACTATATTTTTTTCCAGGTACTGGTCCAACAATAATAATATTCTTTTGACTTTCTGAATATGGCTGAAAATAAAGGTTATTAATCTTTGTTTTCATTTCTTCTGGAATACGATCAGGTGGAGCAATTTCAAAACCTTCTGGAAGAATTAAAACTGCACCAACATTTAATCCACCTTTCTTTCCATTTCCAAGTACTTGTTTAACTTCCTTATCATAAGGAATTTCAACAAGAGCTTCAAAAACTGAATTTGGTAATACAGATTGCGGTACTTCAATATCAACCGGTTTTTGAGCTAAATGACAATTAGCACAAACAATACGTCCAGTCTTCTCACGAGGATTTTCATAACCTTGTTGTGCATAAACTGGATAAGCTTGAGCTGGAGAATTAAAAATTGATTCTCCGGAAAAACAAACTAAAAAACTATAAAGAATTGGAAAAATATATTTTTTCATTTTTTTCTATTCATTTGTTAGCTACGCTCTCCTCATAGAGACAAGTCTCCAATTTCACTAGGCTCATGTAGAGAAAACACGCTTAGGAAAAGAAGGACAGCTGCAAAGAATCCGGTAATAAGTAAAACGGAGAGATTCTTTTTTAAAATTGCCTTTCTAATTATTCAAACTTGCTACGCTCATACAACTTCGTTCAAATCAAATTTTTTTGTACTAAAGTATTTTTATGAACCTACTTTAAAAGCATCAACAAAAAGACCAAATAATATACCAAATTGAAAACAACGTATAAAAAAAAATGAGAATTTTTTGTTTTTTGTTGAACGGGAAAAAAAATAAAAAAGAAAAGGAACAGTAATCTCTCGAAAAGGAGACTCGGATCTGATATGCGGTTCCGATACACCTGGAGGAATGGAATTGCTTACTTTATTCTTCGACTCAGTCTTTTGAGTAAATATTTTAACGTATTCTGAGATGGAGTTTTTACGATAAAATTGCTCATACGCAATATCAGAATATTTTTTTGATAATATTCGAAAAAATGTAAATCCATATAATTCATTAAAAAAAAGTAAAAAAAAAGCGATATAATGACTCCATGAAAAAAATCCTTGAAAGGTTGTTGGAAGAATATTTCCTCCATAAAAACCAATAAGGGAACAAAATAATGGAAGTGCAATTTCATAAAAACGAATTTGCATATTTTAAAAATTTATTTTTTTACCAAGCGGGACTGACGGGATTCGAACCCGCAACTTCCATCGTGACAGGATGGGGCTCTAACCAATTGAACTACAGTCCCAATCTTTGCCCTCTACGCTTCGCTTGAAGTATTATAAATCTTCAATTTAGCTACGACAAGTCTCCTATTCGCTTTGCTCATAGAATTCCATACCTAATAGTCTGGGATTATATACGTTCGTACAACTCCGTTCCTAACAGTATACGTATAAGACTGATGGCTCAGGCGGGAATTGAACCTGCGACCTTGGGCTTATGAATCCCCTGCTCTACCACTAAGCTACTGAGCCAAAATTGTTCTTTCCGTGTATCGGGGGTCATATATCAGAGTCAAGTTGTCAACCTCGCTTTGCTCTCCGAGAATAGATTTATTCTCGTCGCTTTGTTTGACAAAAAACTCCGTTCCTCTTCGCTTCGGTCATAGAACTACGCACCTCTTGGTGTATTAAAAAAAATCTCCGATACACCAAGAGGTGCGTAGTTCTATGATCGAAGCGAGTAGGGATTTATCTTTTCAAGATAAATTAAATTCGCTCACGAAGTTCCGTTCCTTATATAGTTTAATAATTGTGAAAAAGTCTTAGGATCTAAAAGAACCATTTGGGCTAAAATTTTTCTGTTAAAAAGAATATTTTTTTTCTTTAAATTATGAATAAACATATTATATTTTAGCGAATTTACTTCTTCGTTTTGCTTGAAATATACTAAATTGCTTTTTAAACCGCATTGAATACGTTGAATCCAAAGTCCTCGGGTTTCTCGTTGAAATTTTTTTCTATTTACAAAAGAAGATGTTAAAGCTTTAAATCTTTGTTGTTTCGCTTGTCGAAATAATCGTGAATGAACACCAGAATAGCTTCTATTTAAATGTAAAAGTTTTTTTCTTCTTTGACGTGCACATGTTCCTCTTTTTACTCGTGTCATAATTTTTTTTGTTTAAAAACTTTATCTGTCTTAAACATAAAATACCTTAAAAAAAGAAAAAAGTCAAAAATAGAAAAAAATTTTTACTATCGGAGAAAAAGGGATTTGAACCCTTGGTATATTAAAAATATACTTTGCGTTAGCAATGCAATGCCTTAAACCACTCGGCCATTTCTCCTTTTCGCTTCGCTCATAAATCTTCGTTTTTCTTCGAGAAACTTCGTATTCTCTTGGGTTCGCTTCCACTTTGTTTGATAACAAAGCGACGAGAATAGATTTTAATCTATTCTCGGAGAAGGAAGCTGACGTTCTTTATTGAGCTAAAAATATTTGACTATATTCCGAAATTGATTCTTTTACTAAAGTTTCAGCCTCTGGTGAGAATGCTTTTTCAGTACGAATAATTTCAACATATTTTGGTTTATTTGTTACAATATATTCACGTAAACCACTTAGAAATGAACGAACTTGATTTACTTCAAATTGGTCTAAGTATCCATTAATACCAGTATAAATTGTAGCTACCTGTTCAGCAACAGAAAGTGGAGCTGATTGTGATTGTTTTAATAATTCACGTAGTCGTACTCCACGAGCAAGTTGGTTTTGAGTTGCTTGATCTAAGTCGCTGGCAAATTGCGAAAAAGCTTCAAGTTCAGCAAATTGTGCAAGTTCAAGTTTTAGTTTTCCTGCTACTTTTTTCATTGCTTTAATTTGTGCAGCAGAACCTACACGTGAAACAGAAATACCAACATTAATTGCAGGTCGAATACCTGAATTGAAAAGATCAGCTGAGAGGAAAACTTGTCCGTCAGTAATCGAAATGACATTTGTAGGAATATAAGCTGAAACATCACCTCCTTGAGTCTCCACAATTGGAAGTGCCGTCATACTTCCTTCCCCAAGCGCATCACTTAATTTAGCTGCTCGTTCTAAAAGACGTGAGTGGAGATAGAAAACATCACCTGGATAAGCTTCACGACCTGGTGGTCGACGAAGAAGAAGTGACATTTGACGATAAGCTTGAGCTTGCTTTGTTAAATCATCATAGATTACTAGAGTATGACGACCTGTATACATAAAATATTCTGCTAAGGCAGCTCCGGTATAAGGGGCAAGATATTGAAGTGTTGCTGAAGAATCGGCATTTTCAGCAACAATGATTGAATAATCAAGTGCACCACCTTCTTCAAGAGTTGATAGAATTTGTGCTACAGTTGATGCTTTTTGACCAATAGCTACATAAACACAAATAACGTTCTCACCTTTTTGATTTAAAATTGTATCAACTGCTACAGCTGTTTTTCCAGTTTGACGATCACCAATAATAAGCTCACGTTGACCACGTCCAATTGGAATCATTGCGTCAATAGCAACAAGTCCTGTTTGAAGTGGTTCATAAACAGAACGTCGTGATATAATTCCAGGTGCGGGACCTTCAATTAGTCTTGTTTCTAAAGATTCAATAGGACCTTTACCATCTAAAGGACGTGCAAGAGCATCTACAACACGACCTAAAAAACCTTCGCCTACAGGAATTTGTGCAATTTTTCCAGTAGCTTTTACCGGATCACCTTCTTGAATTGTTAGACCTTCACTCATAAGTACGGCACCAACGTTATCAGATTCAAGATTTAAGGCTACTCCTACAGATCCATCTTGAAATTCAAGAAGTTCACCAGCCATTACCTTTTCAAGACCGTAAATTCGTGCAATACCATCTCCAACTTGAAGAACCGTTCCGATATTTACAACCTCTACTTGTTTTTTATACTGTTCAATTTGTTCTCGAATAACTGAACTAATATCTTCAGGTCTCATTTTTACCATATATATTCTCCTTTTTGAATTACTTAAAAATAAATCCCTACTCGCGTTGCTTTCCAATTTGCTACACTCGCACCGGAAGTGATAGAACTTCGTATTAATTCCCTAAAGTCGTAAATACAAGTATTCTGCTCGCATGGAATCCCATACTGTTAGGTACGTAGTCCTCGAAGAGGGAAAGACAAGTCTCTAACTTACTCCTATTAGCTTCGCTAATAAAACTCCGTTCCTAACAGTATGGTACGAATTTTTATCCTACGAGCGAAGCAAATAGCAGTTCTATGAGCAACGCGAGTAGGGATTGATATAGTATTAAAAGAATTTAAAAGTCATCCAAAGTAGGGACTCATTAAAATTCTTTTAATAGTGTATCAATATAAGTTTTTTGTACATTAGCTGTTGATCTATCTTTCTTTAATTTTTGAAAGGCTTTCTCGATAGCTCCATTTGTTAAAAGTACACGCATTTCACTTAAAAGTTTCTTTTTTTCAATTGAAAGCGTAGATGTTTTTGATCCTTCAATCCGAAGAATTTCTGATTCAGCTCTCTGTATAGCTGCAAGTCGACTTTGATCTGCAGCCTGACGACTTTGAGATTCAATTTCAGTTGCTTTTTGTTTTGATATATTAAGATTTGCTTTAGCATCTTCACACTTTGCTTGTGCTTCCTGGAATCGAATTTCGACATCATTTAAAGATTGAACAATTTTTTTCTTTCGTTCTTCTAAAAGTGACGAAAGAACATCTTTTCCAAGAAAAAAGAGAACACTAATAACAACTGCTAAATTTATAACATTTGTTTCTAAAATATTTGTATTAATGCCAAAACCTTCCAAAATCTATCTCCTTTTTATTAAAGTAATTCGTTTATTTCTATTTCAGTTTTATCTTTTTTAATTGTTTTGAATAATTCCCTCTAACTATTCAAAACAATTAAAAAAAGACTACTAACAATATTTGCTAATAGTGTATAGGGGACCGTATCAATCCCTACTCGCTCTGCTCGCATCAATCCCTTTTTCCTTCGCTGGAGAACTCCGTTCCTGCTCCCTCTGGTCGCAGAGACAAGTCTCTAACTCGCTACGCTCGTACAACTCCGTTCCTAACAGTATGATACTTGTATTTACGACCATAGGGAGTTAGTACGGAGTTCTCGACCGAAGGGAGAGGGGGTTGATACATCTTAATTAACTTTAAAAATCAGCTTTTTATTTAGCTCACAAAAGGATTTGCAAAAAGAAGTGCTAGAGCAACTACAAGTCCATAAATAGTTAAAGCTTCCATGAAAGCTAAACTTAGAAGAAGAGTTCCTCGAATCTTTCCTTCAGCTTCCGGCTGACGAGCAATACCCTCTACTGCTTGACCAGCTGCATTTCCTTGTCCAATTCCTGGACCAATTGCACCTAAACCAATTGCAAGACCTGCACTAACTACTGATGCTGCACAAATAAGTGGATTCATAATTTTTCTCCGTTTTTCTTTCTTTATCTCTTTTATGATAAAGAAAGAAAAGAAAAAATGAAACTTTATTTTATAGTTCTTTTCTTTCTTCAAATTACTACTGGTATATCAGGTATGAAATTCTATGAGCGTAGCGAGTAGGGACAAGTCTCCTCTCTCTTCGCTCGAGAACTACGTACAAACTTCGCTTCGCTTGTCCCTACTCGCTCCCTAACAGTTTGGGATTATATATGCTCGTAAAACTGCGTTCAATTTAATAATATATTAGATTTTTTATTATTAACTTTAAATAAATAATAAAATAGAATAAATTTTATTTTTTATTTTATTCTATATTTAAGATACCAGAACTAATAAATAATTTGAAAATATAGATTTAAATAAATCCCTACTCGCGTTGCTCTCCAATTCGCTACACTCGTACTGGGAGTGATAGGACTTGGTACCTGCTCGCAGAGACAAGTATCTTAACAATTTGGAATTCTATACGTTCCTAAAAAATTTAAAAAAAAAAGAGTGAAGTAATCTAGATAAAATTGAATTATGGATACTTATTTTAAAGTAAGTGAAATACGCAAAATATCAAATCGAAACTTTTTTGCGAAATTTCATATTTTTGTACCAAAAACATTAGGTATACCAACGGGAAATCTTCTTCGTACTCTTTTTTTGTCTGATTTTCCTACTTTTGGAATTCAAACTCTTTTTTTTAATTATTTTGAATTCTCTCGACTTTCTTTATTTGAAGAGACTGTTCAAAATTTCGTTGAATCATTTCGAAATATTGTCTTAAAAACTCCGATAAAAAAGGATTTTAATCTAAAAAAAGATAAAAAACTAAAATATTCTAAAAATTTATTAACAAATTTAAATTTCATTCTTTTTACTCAAAGAATTAAAAAAGAGAAAAAACTGTTAAAATATATATATTTTAGAAAACAAAATGTATCAAAAGAAAAAGATGTTTTCTTTTCATTAATTCCTCTTAGTGTATCAGAATCGTATATCAAAAACAATTATCCTTTTCGAGAAACTTCGTATACTCCGTCGCTTTGTTTGAAGTATAATGAAAAATTTTTTTTTTTTAAAAAAAGATGTATCACATTTTTCCAAGCTTCGCTTAGTGTTTATAGCGTGAACCGAAGAAGAGACAATTGTTTTTTTCAGAAAATCGAGGGCAATTTATATAGTTTATCGTATTTTAAAACTCAATATTATAAAAAAAGATTTTTTTATAATAATAAAGTAGTGAGAACTAATTTATTAAATTTTAGAAATAAAGGAAACTCGTCTCTGATATACGGTCCCAATACACCAAGAGAAACAGAGTTTTACAAGCGTAGCGAGCTTGAAGATTTGCTCAAAAGCAAATCTCGACACGCTTCGCCTGTTTCAAATAGCCTAAGCAAAAAGACTCTGTATCAAAAAAAACCTTTACCTAAAAAAAAGAAACCTAACAAAAATTTAATCTTCTTAGGAAAAAATTTAGTTTCATTAAAATCATTTAATATTCATGATAAAAGAAAATTTTATAATAAATCTCATTTTAAAAATTTTGGATATTTAAATATAAAGGAAAACAAAAAGTTATTTTCGAAAGATCTTTATTTACCGGATTCAATTTTGGTTGTTGACCAATATCAATTTATTGGTCAATCTACTGAATTACGTGTACCTCAATTCAAATTGTGGTTTTATTTTGGTTTCAAAGATGAATATACTGATCATTTTAATAATACTTTGAGTTCTCATAATATATTTGAATTTAAAAAAGCAGACTTATCATACTTTAAGCAAAGCCCAGAAGATATAAACTTCTTTTTGAAAAGTAATTTGAAAAAAAAGAAGAGAAACCCTATTAGACTTCAGAAAAAGTATAATAAATCTTTAACTTCGCTATGTTTCCACAATTCCGTTCCTCGAAGCTTCGCTTCGAAGGACAAGTCTCCTCTTCAAGAAAATTCCGTTTTTAAAGATGGGATTAACATATATGAAATTGATTTAAACCCTATACCTTCGCCTATTCGAAAAATAAATTTTTCAGTACAAAATTACTCGACAGATATAGAAGTATTAACTTTTGAACTATATACAAACGGAAGTGTAAGTCCTATTAAAGCTTTTGAAATGACTCGCAAAAAAGCTCTTAACACAAGTCAATTTTTAGCAAGAAATCCTTCCCTTCAATCCCTATGAGCGTTGCTCATAGAACTACGTACCTCTTCGAGAACTACCTTCCTATTCGCTTTGCTCTCCAATTTGCTCTTATTCGCTACGCTCATAAAACTCCGTTCCTAACAGTATGATACTTGTATTTACGACCATAGGGAGTTAGTACGTAGTTCTGGACCGAAGGGAGAAGGGATCGATAATCATTTGAAGCTTCATTTAGATGAAATTTTACAATGAAATAAAAAAAAAAGTGACAAAATTATGTCTGGATCTACAGGAGAACGTCCTTTTACTGATATCGTTACAAGTATTCGTTACTGGGTTATTCATAGCATTACGATTCCATCACTTTTTATTGCTGGATGGCTTTTTGTAGCAACAGGTCTTGCTTATGATGTTTTTGGAACACCGCGACCTAATGAATATTTTACTGAAAATCGCCAAGAAATTCCATTAATTACTGATCGTTTTAATGCTTTAGAACAACTAGATCAGCTTGTTCTTTAATTTTTTTTATAAAGAGTATCTTCACGTATTTTTAAAAAATCCTACTCGCTACGCTCGTAAAGACAAGTCTCAACTTCGTTCCTGCTCCCTCTGGTCGCAGAGACAAGTTTTCTAACAGTATGATACTTGTACGTAGTTCTCGACCCAAGGGAGAGGAGATTGATTGTATATCGTGGGTATGACAATTTCAAAAAGTTATTGTTCACTTCATCCCAATAACTTCTTTCAATTAGAATTAAAAAGTAAAACGATATTTTAAGTTTTGAACTATTTGAAGGTGAATATACTCGAAGCGAAGACTAAAGAGTACAAAATAATATGGCATCAAAAAATATTAATTCTTATCCAATTTTTACTGTACGCTGGCTTGCAGTTCATGCTCTTGCCGTACCAACTGTCTTTTTTTTAGGATCTATTACAGCAATGCAATTTATTCAACGCTAAATATTCTTAACAGTATAGGATTGATTAGATTATTGTAAAACTTAATCTAATTGAGACTTTGCTTTCCGAGACTAGATCTATTCTCGTGATGTATCGGGGACCGTATATCCTTATTCGCTTTGCTCATAGAATTTCGTACTAACTCCCTAGAGTCGTAAATACAAGTATCCTAACAGTATGTACGTAGTTCTCGAGCGAAGCGAGAGGAGATTATATACGTGTATAAAACTTCGTTCAACTTTGTTCCAAGCTTTGCTCGTAGGGGTCGCTTCCCGACAATATTTAAAAAATTTCAATACAAAATTATGGTAGAAGCACTTTTATCAGGAATTGTCCTTGGTCTAATTCCTGTAACATTAGCTGGTTTATTTGTTACAGCTTACCTTCAATATCGTCGAGGAGATCAATTAAATCTTTAATTTTTTTTATTTAAATTATTATCCTTAACAATATGGAATTGATGTCCTTCTCTGCTTTTCTTTAGTCCCCAACTTCATTTTGTTTTATATCAAAGCGACGAGAATAGATCGAATTTTATTTTCGGAGAAAGACAAATTTCTAATTTGATCTTTATTCGCTTCGCTCATAGAATTTCGTACCTGCTCGCTCTGCTCGCAGAGACAGGTCCCTAACTCGCTCCCTAACGGCAGGCATAGGATTTAAAATCTTTTAAAGTCTCTATTGGAGTATACAATTAAAACTAATCATAAAAAATTATCTATTTATGACACGATCAAATCCAAATAAACAAGTAGTAGAACTAAATAGAACAAGTCTATATTGGGGACTTCTTCTTATTTTTGTTCTCGCTGTTCTTTTTTCAAGCTATATTTTTAATTAAATTCTATAATGTAACTCGGTAAACGAGTATCGTATAAAAAAAATATTTTTAATAAATACTATGTCATCAGGAACTACCGGTCGAATCCCACTTTGGTTAGTGGGAACTGTTGTAGGTTTAGCTGCAATAGGTCTTCTTGCTATTTTCTTTTATGGTTCATATACTGGACTTGGTTCGTCTCTTTAAAATTTATCTCTATCAATCCCCTCTCCCTTCGGTTGAGAACTATGTACTAATTCGCTTTGCTCATAAAACTCCGTTCCTGCTCCCTAAGAGTATGTACGTATTTTTATCCCACACTGTTAGGGAGTTCTCGAGCGAAGCGAGAGGGAATTATATACGCTCTTGTCGGGAGTGATACAACTCCGTTCCACATAATTATTCTATAGCGTGTAAAATAAAAAACTATAAATAATCAATATGCTTTTTCTTTTTCAACTTTCAGTATTAGCACTTATAGCTTTATCTTTTCTTCTTGTTATTGGTGTTCCCGTTGCCTTTGCTTCACCTGAAGGTTTTTCAACATCTAAAGGTATCGTTTTTTCAAGCTTAACTCTTTGGGTTCTTTTAGTTTTTTCAGTAGCTGTATTAAATTCTTTTGTTCTTTAATTTTTTTGCCAGGAACCAGATTTGAACTGGTGACACGAGGATTTTCAGTCCTCTGCTCTACCAACTGAGCTATCCCAGCTTTGTCATTTTTCTATTCGGAGAGCCATATACCTGAATCCCCACTCGCTTCGCTCATTGAAACTCCGTACCTGCTGGTGTACGGGGATCGTATATCAGAGACAAGTTTCCTAACAATATGGGATTGATAAGTACGTAGTTATCGAAAAGGGAGAGACAAGTCTCTTCTTGGTATATGGGGAATCGTATAAAAGTCTCAGCTACTATACTAACAACTAGAATAGCAAAAAAAAGAGAAGTTGTCAATTTTTAAAAATAGCTTATAAAAAGTTGACACAACTTTTTATCTATAGTATATTTTAGAAAAATGAATAAAGTAATTATCTTAATATTTTTCTAAGTAAGGCATTTTTTATCTACACGTTCAACGTATACATAAAAATCCTTACTCGCTTTGCTTATAGAACTTCATTCCTCTTCGCTTCGCTCCGAGAATTATGTACTAACTCCCTACGGTCGTAAATACCTCTTCGAGAACTTCGTACAAGTATCCTATTGGTATGCCAGAGACCGTATATCAGAGCCAAGTCTCCAATTAGCTACGCGCTCCAAGCTTCGCTTATCGGGAGTGATAGAACTTCGTTCAATTTACAAGTAGAATTCGCTATAAAAGCATATGTATTATCCCTATGAACGTCGTTCATAGAACTTCGTACTAACTCGTTACGCTCGTAAAGACAAGTCTCAACTACGTTACTAAAAATATGTACGTAGTTCTCGACCGAAGGGAGAGGGGATAAAATGCGACATAAAAATAAAAATAGTAAAATTATATGGCACCGCAAACTGAAACTAGAACTTCTGCAGGATTTAAAGCTGGAGTAAAGGACTATCGTTTAACTTATTACACACCAGATTATCAAATTGAAGACACTGATATTCTTGCAGCTTTCCGTATGACACCACAACCAGGTGTACCACCAGAAGAATGTGGAGCAGCTGTAGCAGCTGAATCATCGACTGGTACTTGGACAACAGTATGGACAGATGGTCTTACTAATTTGGATAGTTACAAAGGAAGATGTTACGATATTGAGCCCGTAGCTGGTGAAGAAAACCAATATATTGCTTATGTTGCTTATCCAATTGATCTATTTGAAGAAGGTTCTGTAACAAACCTTTTTACTTCAATTGTAGGTAACGTATTTGGATTCAAAGCTCTTCGTGCACTTCGTCTTGAAGATCTTCGTATTCCAAAAGCTTATTGTAAAACTTTTAAAGGAGCACCTCATGGAATTCAGGTTGAGCGTGATAAGTTAAATAAATATGGTCGTGGTTATCTTGGATGTACAATTAAGCCTAAACTTGGACTTTCTGCTAAAAACTACGGACGTGCTTGTTATGAGTGTCTACGTGGTGGACTTGATTTTACGAAAGACGATGAAAACGTGAATTCACAACCATTCATGCGTTGGCGTGATCGTTTTTGTTTCGTTGCAGAAGCTATTTTCAAAGCTCAAACTGAAACAGGAGAAATTAAGGGACATTACCTAAATGCAACTGCTGGAACTTGTGAAGAAATGATGAAGCGTGCAGCTTGTGCTAAAGATCTTGGAATGCCTATTATTATGCATGACTATATCACAGCAGGTTTTACAGCTAATACAAGTCTTGCAAGTTATTGTCGTGATGAAGGTCTTCTTCTTCACATTCACCGTGCAATGCATGCAGTAATTGATCGTCAGCGTAACCACGGTATTCACTTCCGTGTTCTTGCTAAAGCACTTCGTCTATCTGGAGGAGATCACCTTCACTCAGGAACTGTAGTAGGAAAGCTTGAAGGAGAACGTGAAGTAACTTTAGGTTTCGTTGATCTAATGCGTGATGCTGTTGTTGAAAAAGATCGTACTCGTGGTGTATACTTCCATCAAGATTGGGCATCTCTTCCTGGAGTAGTACCAGTAGCTTCTGGGGGAATTCACGTTTGGCACATGCCAGCTCTTGTAGATATTTTTGGTGATGATGCTTGTCTTCAGTTTGGTGGGGGTACTCTTGGTCACCCTTGGGGTAACGCACCAGGAGCAGCTGCCAACCGTGTTGCACTAGAAGCTTGTACACAAGCTCGTAACGAGGGACGTGATTTAGCTCGTGAAGGTGGAGACATTATTCGTGCAGCTTGTCGTTGGAGTCCTGAACTTGCAGCAGCTTGTGAAGTTTGGAAAGAAATTAAGTTTGAATTCGAAACGATTGATACTCTATAATTTTATCCCTACCCCCTCTCGCTTCGCTCGAGAACTATGTACTAACTTCCTATGGTCGTAAATACAAATATCATACTATTAAGTACGGAGTTCTATGAGCGTAGCGAGTGGGAACTTGCTTCGCTTTCAAATTCGTTCCCTATTCGCTACGCTCATAGAATTCCATACCTCTTCGATAACTTCGTACTTGCTCGCTTTGCTAGCAGAGACAATTCTCTGACTCGCTATGCTCGTAAAACTCCGTTCCTAACAGTATGAGACCTGTCTCTGCGACCAGAGGTCCGAAGTTCTCGAGCGAAGCAAGAGGGAGCAGGTACGAAGTTCTTGAGCGAAGCGAGAGGGGATTTTATACGTTTGTTCAATTGTATTCCTAAAAGTATAAGATTAATACTAAAGTTTGATTCATTCTTTAGTTAAGCTTTAAATGAAATGACTCTTGAAAAGAGTTGAATTGCTCTCACTTTGTTTTAAAACAAAGTGAGAGCAATATTTTACACTGATTTTTGAAAAGAGTTTTAATTTTCGCTTCCTACTCGCTACGCTCGTAAATACAAGTATCCTCTTCGAGAACTTCGTACTTATCAATCCAATACTGTTAGGAACGAAGTTTTACGAGCATAGCGAGTCAGAGACTTGTCTCTGCGAGCAACGCGAGCAGGTACGGAGTTCTATGAGCGAAGCGAGTAGGGATAAAAATAAGGTTTAATTGGTTTCATACCCAAAAAATCTAAATTTAAGTATATGAGGTGATTTCTAAAAAATATAAAAAAACGTTTTTATAGTAAAATAGATAATTTTATCTTTTGATATTAATAGTATTAATCCCTATCAATTCCATACTATTAGGTACGGAGTTCTATGAGCAAAGCAAGTAGGGACGCGCGCTGCTCTCTAATTCGCTATGCTCGTACCAGGAGTGATAGAGAGAAGTCTCCACACTGTTAGAGATTTATAGAAAAAATAAATTTACTCTTTTACGTTTTTTATTTAAAAAAATGTCTACAAGTATATCTACAAGTCAAGGTCGAATTACACAAATTATCGGACCAGTTATTGATGTTGCTTTTTCTCGCGGTAATATGCCTAAGATTTATAATTCACTTGTAGTTGAGGGTGTGAATGAGGCAGGTCAAACATTAAAAGTTGTTGCTGAAGTTCAACAACTTTTAGGAGATAATCTTGTTCGTGCAGTTGCGTTAAGTGCTACAGATGGTTTAATGAGAGGAATGAAGGTTGACGATACAGGAGCTCCTTTAAGTGTTCCTGTAGGACAAACAACACTTGGACGTATTTTTAATGTTTTAGGAGAACCAGTTGATACTTTTGGAGCAGTACAGACTGAAGAAAAGCGTCCTATTCACCGTACTGCACCTGCTTTTGTTGATCTTGATACAAAACTTTCAATTTTTGAAACAGGTATTAAAGTAGTTGATCTTCTTGCTCCATATCGTCGTGGTGGAAAAATTGGTCTTTTTGGCGGAGCTGGGGTTGGAAAAACGGTTCTAATTATGGAGTTAATCAACAATATCGCTAAAGCCCATGGAGGTGTTTCGGTATTTGGTGGAGTAGGTGAACGTACACGAGAAGGAAACGATCTTTATCAAGAAATGAAAGAATCAAAAGTTATTAATGAAGATAGTCTTTCAGATTCAAAAGTGGCCCTTGTTTACGGACAAATGAATGAACCACCCGGTGCACGTATGCGAGTTGGTTTAACAGCTCTTACGATGGCTGAATATTTTCGTGATGAAAATAATCAAGATGTACTTCTTTTTATTGATAACATTTTCCGTTTTGTGCAAGCAGGTTCAGAGGTTTCTGCTTTATTAGGTCGTATGCCTAGTGCTGTAGGATATCAACCAACTCTTGGTACAGAAATGGGTAGTCTTCAAGAACGTATTACATCTACAAAAACAGGATCTATTACATCAATTCAGGCTGTTTACGTTCCAGCTGATGACTTAACTGACCCTGCACCAGCAACAACATTTGCTCACCTTGATGCAACTACAGTACTTTCACGTGGTTTAGCAGCAAAAGGTATTTATCCAGCTGTAGATCCTCTTGATTCAACTTCTACAATGCTTCAACCTTGGATTCTTGGAGAAAAACATTATGACGCTGCTCAAAATGTAAAAAAAACACTTCAGCGTTATAAAGAATTACAGGATATTATTGCAATTCTTGGTCTTGATGAACTTTCAGAAGAGGATAGACTTACAGTTGCTCGTGCTCGTAAAGTAGAACGTTTTCTATCTCAACCATTTTTTGTTGCAGAAGTTTTTACAGGATCTCCAGGAAAATATGTTTCTTTAGCTGAAACAATTCAGGGTTTTGAACTTATTCTTACAGGTGAACTTGATGACCTACCAGAACAATCTTTTTATCTTGTAGGTAACATTGATGAAGCAGTTGAAAAAGCACAAAAACTTGCTGAAGGAGCATAGTCGCTGGAAACGCATTTTTTGCTTTTTCAAGGGAGTTAAACTAAGTTGTGACTTGTCTCTGCGACCAGAGGGAGCAGGTACGCAGTTCTATCACTTCCGACAAGCGAAGCTTGGAGAGCGTAGCGAGTAGGGATAAAAATACGTACATATAGAATCCCAAACTGTTCGTTTCGCTCTCCAAATACACTACGCTCATGTCTAGAGTTTTATCACTCCCGACAAGAGCTTATATAATCCCCTCTCTCTTCGGTCGAGAACTACGTACCTGCTTCCTCTGGTCGCAGAGACAAGTCTCAAACTGTTAGGATACTTGTACGTAGTTCTTGAAGAGCTATTTACGACCTTAGGGAGTTGGAACGGAGTTTTATGAGCGCAGCGAGTAGGAGCGAATTGGAGAGCAACGCAAGTAGCTATTGATACGATTCCTATATACCAAGTAGTACGAGGAAACGGGTTCCCTTATATATGGTCACCAATACAGCAAGAGGATAAAATAAAAAAGAAAAGAAAAAAATGAGCTTAGATATATGCATTATGGCTCCAGATCGTATTTTTCTTGAAACAGAAGCAGAAGAGGTTATTCTTCCAACAAATACAGGTCAAATTGGTATTTTGTCTAGTCATAGTCCACTTTTAAGTGGACTTGATATTGGTATTATGCTTTTACGTGAAAAAAATGACTGGGAATCAATTGCTCTTATGGGAGGATTTGCTCTTATTAAAGATAATAAAGTAACTATTCTTGTAAATGATGCTGAAAATGCTTTAAATATTAAAAAAGAAGAAGCTGAGCAAAATTTTAATGAAGCACGGTCAGCTTTTGAAAAAGCAGTGAGTCAAAAAGAGAAAATTGAAACAAATCTTGCTTTGAAACGAGCAAAAGTACGTTATCAAATTTCAAGCTAATCAATCTCCTCTCGCTTCGCTGGAGAACGACGTACTAACTCCCTATGGTCGTAAATACAAGTATCATACTATTAGAAATGGAGTTGATACTTGTCTTTACGAGCGTATATAATCCCATACTATTAGGGAGCGAGTTGGTACGAGGATACAGACTAGCTGATACTTGTTAGAGACTTTTCTCTCCCTCTTCCAGAACTACGTACTAACTCGCTCCCTAATAGTATGGGATTATATACATACGCTCGTACAACTAACTCTGTTCCTAACAGTTTGAGACTTGTCTCTGCGACCAGAGGAAGCAAGTACGTAGTTCTCGAGCGAAGGGAGAGGGGATTCCATGCGAGCAAAGCGAGCAGGAATGGAGTTTTATGAGCAAAGCGAATAGGATATTTGTCTCTCGGAGCGAAGCGAAAAGGTATGAACTGTTATGATCAAAGCCAGTAAAGATCTCTATTCGATAAAAATATAATTTATTTCTAACAATTATGCCCAGATCACAAAAAAATGTAAATTTTATTGATCAAACTTTTACAGTTGTCGCTGATATTCTTTTAAAAGCTTTTCCTACTACAAAACGTGAAAAGGAAGCGTTTTCTTTTTATAGAGATGGTATGAGTGCACAAGCTGAAGGTGAATATGCTGAGGCACTTCAAAATTATTCAGAAGCTCTTCGTCTTGAAGTAGATCCTTACGATCGATCTTATATTTTTTATAATATTGGCTTAATCCATTCGAGTAATGGTGAACATACAAAAGCTTTAGAATATTATTATCAAGCTTTAGAAAGAAATTCCGGCTTACCACAAGCATTGAACAATATTGCTGTCATTTATCATTATCGCGGTGAAGAGGCTATGGAAGCTGGAGATATTCAATCTTCAGATATTCTTTTTGCAAAAGCAGCTGAATATTGGCGAGAAGCACTTCGTATTGCACCTCTTAATTATTTAGAAGCACGAAACTGGCTTTTGACAACTGGGCGTATTACGAATGATTAATCGGAGTTTCTCTCGATAAAATAATAATTAGAATTTGTAATAAAAATATGAATCTATTTCAAATTGCTGCTGTAGAAATTGGCCAACATTTTTATTGGTCTCTTGGGGATTTTCAAATACATGGTCAAGTTCTTTTAAATTCTTGGTTTGTTATTGGTGTTATTTTAATTATTGGAATTTCAACTACGCGAAATCTGCAAACAATTCCTGGTTCTGGACAAAATTTTATTGAATATTTTCTTGAATTTGTTCGTGATATTGCATCCACACAAGTAGGTGAAGAATCCAAACAGTGGGTTCCGTTTATTGGAACTCTGTTTTTATTTATTTTTGTATCAAATTGGACAGGCGCACTTATTCCTTGGAAAATTATTGAATTACCAAATGGTGAACTTGGTGCACCTACAAATGATATTAATACAACAGCTGGTTTAGCTCTTCTTGTTTCTCTTGCTTATTTTTATGCTGGATTAACAAAAAAAGGTTTAGGTTACTTTACAAAATACGTAGAACCAACACCTGTGTTACTTCCTATTAATATTCTTGAAGACTTTACTAAACCTCTTTCTTTGAGTTTTCGTCTTTTTGGAAATATTTTAGCGGATGAACTTGTTGTAGCTGTACTTATTTCATTAGTTCCTTTAGTTGTACCTATTCCTCTTATTTTTCTTGGTCTATTTACAAGTGCAATTCAAGCTCTTATTTTTGCAACATTGGCTGGTGCTTATATTGGAGAAGCTCTTGAAGGACACTAAAATAAATTAGAACGAAGTTCAACGGAGTTGTACAAGCTTAGCGAGTTGGAGACTTGTTCTTGATATACGGTTCTGATACACCAAATTGTATGAAGATACGGGTTTCCCTATACTTAGATTTTATTCTCAGAGCAAAAAGAAATAGACGCGCAAAACGAGTTTCATTTTACTTTATTTTTATGTTGATCTTGTATCAACTGATATCTCAATGAAATATTAGGATATTTATTTTATTCAAGTAGATTAGTTCTATTGAGTTAAATTACAAATACGTTTTTAGCAAATTTATTAATCCCCTCTCGCTTCGTTTGAGAACTACGTACTAACTCCCTATGGTCGTAAATACAAGTATTATATAGAATCCCAGACTGTTAAGAGACTTGTCTCTGCGACTAGAGGGAGCAGCAACGGAGTTGTACGAGCGTAGCTAATAGGGACTTTTGAGAAACTTGTCTTTATCACTCCCGATAAGCGAAGCTTGCAACAAAGTTGTATAAGCGTAGCGAGTAAGGATAAAAAAATTATATAATAACTCCATTCAATAAATATGTACGCAGATATTTTACCTAGCATTCTTGTTCCCCTAGTTGGACTTGTTTTTCCTGCTATTGCAATGAGTTCACTTTTTTTGTATATTGAAGAGCAAGAAATTGATTAATTTTTTTTGTAGTATACGCTTTAGTTAAACTAAAGCGTATACAATTATATATTTTTCTATTATAATGAATAATAAAATATAAAGAATCCTCGTTAGCTCAGTGGTAGAGCGATCGACTGTTAATCGATTGGTCAAAGGTTCAAATCCTTTACGAGGAGTAATAAAAAAATTAAACGAAGCTAATCAATCCTTCTTCGAGAACTCCGTTACTGGTTGCTCTGGTCGCAGAGACAAGTCTCTAACTCGCTCCTATTCGCTGCGCTCATAAATATTTCCCTATTCGCTTCGCTCCTAGAAATTCGTACCTAAAGTCTGGGATTCCATACGACCTTAGGATACTTGTATTTACTAGCGTAGCGAGTAGGGAGTTAGTACGTAATTCTTGAGCGAAGGGGCAGGGGATTATATACGCTCGTATCAATCTCAGCCTTTTAGGAACGGAGTTTTCGAGCGAAGCAAGAGGAGATTGATAGGATATTATTTGAATGCTCTGGTGGTGAAATTGGTAAACACGAATGATTCAAAATTATTTGCTTTTTAGCTTGGAGGTTCGAGTCCTCTGCAGAGTATATTTAATTTAGTTATCTCTACTCGCTTTGTTCTCCAATTTGCTCCCTCTTCAAGAACTTCATACCTTTTATCGATTTTTTAAAGTAAAAAAAAAAAAAGTAAACTTAAACAAAAACAATATGAGTTGACTATTTTTTTATTGTTCCCTATATTTAATATAAATAAAAAAAGTAGCAGTTTTTTGTTTTGAAGATGTCAGAATAAAAATTATATTTAAACTCAAAATGACTATTGTAATCGGTTCAGTTGATGAAAAAAGAAATTGGTTTGATGATGTAGATGATTGGCTTAAACGAGATCGTTTCGTTTTTGTTGGTTGGTCTGGTCTTTTACTTTTACCATGTGCTTATTTCGCACTAGGGGGATGGCTTACTGGTATTACATTTGCTTCATCATGGTACACTCATGGTATTGCATCTTCTTTTCTAGAAGGTTGTAACTTCTTAACAGCAGCTGTTTCAACACCTGCAAATAGTATGGCTCACTCTCTTCTATTCCTTTGGGGACCAGAAGCACAAGGGGACTTTACTCGATGGATTCAAATTGGAGGTCTTTGGACTTTTGTAGCACTTCATGGTGCTTTTGGATTAATTGGATTTATGCTACGTCAATTTGAAATTGCTCGTGCAGTAAAAATTCGTCCATACAACGCGATTGCATTTTCTGCTCCAATTGCTGTATTTGTTTCAGTATTCTTAATTTATCCATTAGGACAAAGTGGTTGGTTTTTTGCACCTTCTTTTGGTGTTGCAGGAATTTTCCGTTTTATTCTTTTCTTCCAAGGGTTCCACAACTGGACACTTAATCCATTCCACATGATGGGTGTAGCTGGTGTTCTTGGTGCTGCACTTCTTTGTGCAATTCACGGGGCAACTGTAGAAAATACTCTTTTTGAGGATGGAGATGGTTCTAACACATTCCGTGCTTTTAACCCAACACAAGCAGAGGAAACGTATTCGATGGTTACTGCTAACCGTTTTTGGTCTCAAATTTTTGGTGTAGCTTTTTCAAATAAGCGTTGGCTTCACTTTTTTATGTTATTTGTTCCAGTAACAGGTCTTTGGATGTCAGCACTTGGTGTTGTGGGTCTTGCTCTTAACTTACGTGCATATGATTTCGTATCACAAGAAATTCGAGCAGCTGAAGATCCAGAATTTGAAACTTTCTATACTAAAAACATTCTTCTTAATGAAGGAATCCGAGCTTGGATGGCAGCTCAAGATCAGCCTCACGAAAATCTAGTATTCCCTGAGGAGGTTCTTCCACGTGGAAACGCTCTTTAATTCAAATCTGATCGTAGGTGGTCGTGATCAGGAGTCAACTGGTTTCGCTTGGTGGGCAGGAAATGCTCGTTTAATCAACCTTTCTGGAAAACTTCTTGGTGCACACGTTGCACATGCCGGTCTTATTGTTTTTTGGGCTGGAGCAATGAACCTTTTTGAGGTTGCTCATTTTGTGCCTGAAAAACCTATGTATGAACAAGGACTTATTCTTCTTCCTCACCTTGCTACTTTAGGTTATGGTGTTGGACCTGGGGGAGAAGTTCTCGATACTTTTCCATATTTTATTTCTGGTGTTCTTCATCTTATTTCGTCAGCTGTTCTTGGTTTTGGTGGTGTATATCATTCACTTGTAGGTCCAGAAACACTTGAAGAATCTTTTCCATTCTATGGATACATTTGGAAAGATAAGAACAAAATGACTACAATTCTGGGAATTCATTTAATCCTACTTGGATTTGGAGCATATCTTCTTGTTTGGAAAGCTATGTTCTTTGGTGGCCTTTACGATACATGGGCACCAGGTGGAGGAGATGTACGAGTTATTACAAGTCCTACTCTTAATCCGACAGTTATTTTTGGTTATCTTCTAAAATCTCCTTTTGGTGGAGATGGATGGATTGTAAGCGTTGATAACTTAGAAGACGTTGTAGGTGGACATATTTGGATTGGATCTATTGAAATTATTGGTGGACTTTGGCATATTTTTACAAAGCCTTTTGCTTGGGCACGTCGTGCTTTTGTTTGGTCGGGAGAAGCATATTTATCATATAGTCTTGCTTCTGTATCATTAATGGCATTCATTGCTTCTGTAATGTCATGGTTTAACAATACAGTATATCCATCAGAATTCTTTGGACCAACAGGTCCAGAAGCTTCGCAAGCTCAAGCATTTACTTTCCTTGTACGTGACCAGCGACTTGGAGCTAATGTAGCATCAGCTCAGGGACCTACTGGTTTAGGTAAGTACTTAATGCGTTCACCAACAGGAGAAATTATTTTCGGTGGTGAAACAATGCGTTTTTGGGATATGCGTGCGCCTTGGGTAGAACCTTTAAGAGGACCTAATGGACTCGATCTTGCAAAGCTTAAGAGTGATATTCAACCATGGCAAGAACGTCGTTCAGCTGAATATATGACTCACGCTCCACTTGGTTCATTAAACTCAGTAGGTGGTGTTGCAACTGAAATTAATGCAACAAACTTTGTAAATCCACGTTCATGGCTAGCGACTTCGCATTATGTTCTTGGTTTTTTCTTTTTTGTAGCGCATTTATGGCATGCGGGTCGTGCTCGTGCCGCTGGTGCTGGTTTCGAAAAAGGTATTAACCGTGATACGGAACCAGTTCTTTCAATGAAGCCTCTCGACTAGTTTTTCTAAAAAAAAAAAAATAAATTTCTTTATATCATATAAATCCCATACTGTTAGGAGACTTGTCTTTGATATCCCTAACAGTATGGATACGGTTCTCAATAAACTAGTAAGGACAAAGTTGAGACTTGTCTTTACGGGCGTAGCGAGTTGGTACAAACGAAGTGAAGTTGAAGCAAAGCGAATATTGACATAGACCTTTTTTTTTTGTAGACTGTATAAAGAACGAAGTTTTTTTATTGAGGGTCGATTCCCGAGTGGCTAAAGGGAGTGGATTGTAAATCCATTGACTTTGTCTACGCTGGTTCGAATCCAGCTCGGCCCAAAATTTAATTCAATTGGTAATTTATCACTCCCTAACAGTGTGAGATAAAAATCCAAAAATGTTACGTACGCAGTTCTATGAGCTTAGCGAGTAGGGAGTTAATACGTATTTTTATCCCTACTCGCTAAGCTCATAGAACTGCGTACCTAAGGTCGTAAATACAAGTATCATATTGTTAGGAACAGAATTGTACCCGCATAGCAAATTGGAGACTTGTCTTTGCGATCAGAGAGAGCAGGTACGGAGTTTTATGAGCGAAGCGAATTAGTACGAAGTTCTCGAAGAGGTATGGAATTCTATGAGCGTAGCGATTAAAAATTTCTATTTTTTTAAAATGCCTTCTTAGCTCAGGGGCTAGAGCATCGCATTTGTAATGCGAGGGTCGTCGGTTCAAATCCGACAGAGGGCTTTATGGAAAGGTGCCCGAGCGGTTTAAGGGTTCTGTCTTGAAAACAGATGAAGTCATGCTTCCGTGGGTTCGAATCCCACCTTTTCCGAAAATATTAATATCAAATATTATTTCTTTTTATCTTTGGATAATTATACTTGTTTTACTAATCAGTCCCTATTAATCCCCTCTCCCTTCGGTCGAGAGCTACGTACTAACTCCCTATGGTTGTAAATACAAGTATCATACTGTTAGGAATGGAGTTATACTAGCAAGCGAGTAAATATTATTAATACAGTTTAAATTAAAATGAAGCTTTGGAATATTTTTTGTAACAAAGCATATTGCGTTTTAGTATTTATTTCGAAATGAAAAGCTAAATTCGTTTCAAAAAAAATTTAGGTACGTAGTTCTCGAAGAGGTACGTAGTTCTCGAAGAGGTACGTAGTTCTCGAAGAGATACGTAGTTGTACGAGCAAAGCGAGAAGGTAGCTTTGCATTCTTAAGCGAATTTCATTTTTCTTCTCAAATTATCAGAAGAGTATAATATATATTTTCTGCGAGAAACTTGCTAATTGAAGATAAAATAATTTGTCTAAATATTACTGTTTGCTAATTGTGGCAAGTCTTTAAATTGTGTTTTCGGGTATATTGCCCTTGTGGTGGAATGGTAGACACTCAGCATTTAAAATGCTGTGCAATTTTTTGCGTGACGGTTCAAATCCGTTCGAGGGCAAAATAAGACTAAAACTATTAGTCAACTATAAAAATAAATACCTATTCGCTGCGTTCATAAAACTCCGTTCCTAACAGTATGATACTTGTATTTACGACTATAGGGAGTTAGTACGTAGTTCTCAACCGAAGGGAGAGGGGATTCCATGCGAGCAGAGACAGGTCTCTTAAAAGGCACTGGGATTGATACGAGCCTATATAATCCCATATTATTAGGGATGGAGACTTGTCTCTCAGAGCGACGCGAAATTGGAGAAAAGAACATATCTAATTAGTTAGATAAAAAAGTCATAATTATATTCTTTTAAATTTTTCGATGGTGGGACTTTAGACTATCTATTATAAGTTAATTCGATTAGTAAAATTAACAATACAACATTAGGTATAATTAATCTATATTTTTTTATCGAAAACAATAAGCATAGGTATGGGACAAAAGTCAAAACGAAAATTACCCTAGTCAGGAGTTGAACCTGAAATCCCAACTTAGAAGGATGGTGTGATAATCCTTTTCACTACAAGGGCTTTTTGAGATTCATTCTTTAAAATAATTATTTCAGGTTCGGCAGTGTGTAGAAGGGCACTCTAGGTTCTTTTAAACATCCGAACCGTTTCAAGATTTGTTTTTAAGTTTTTTAGAAAACTTTTTTTTTTTCCAAGTTAAGCTGCCTAATAAAAAACACGCTATTATCAATACCCTCTCGCTTCGCTCGAGAACTACGTACATACTATTAGGAGACTTGCCTCTGCGACCAGAGGTCCGAAGTTCTCGAGCGAAGCGAGAGGGAGCAGGAACGGAGTTTTATGAGCGAATCGAATAGGAGACTTGCCTATCTCCGAGAATATATTTTGATCTATTCTCGGGGGGGCCTAGCGAAGAGTAGTGAAGTTATACGAGTGTATATAATCCTATGCTGTTAGGGAGCGAGGTTAGAGACTTCTCTTTCCGAGTAAAGCAAGTATAAATATATATAATATCAACTTGAACTTTTTGTTCTATGGTTTTTCTAACCTTGACGTTGTTTATGTTTAGGATTTTTACAAATAACACGAATTTGACCATGACGTCTAATTAAACGGCAAGAATCACATATTTTTTTTACAGAAGATCTTACTTTCATATTAATTAATTCTTTTTTCTTTTTCATTTAAATCTTTTTTTAAGTAGAAAAGATTTAAGACTAAACATTAGACTTATCAATCCTTACTCGCGTTGCTCCTAGAACTTCGTACCATACGGTTAGGAACGAAGTTCTATCACTCCCGAACAGTGTGGGATAAAAATCCTGACAAGCGAATAGAATCCCAGACTGTTAAGAATGAAGTTGTACGAGGATAGGGGTTCCCCCATATTCGTTGAGACTTGTCTTTCCCTCTTCGAGAACTACGTACTTCCTCGCTTCGCTCGGAAAGACAAATTCCCTATCAATCTCATCTAGAATTCCAGACTGTTAGGGATTTTTTCGGTTATTGATTTGATTAATCAGGTATATTAAGAATTTTAGTATATTCAAACATTTCAGAACGTAATTTTAAAGAATCTTCTTGTGATAAAGGCATAAAACGAAGATAAGAAAATTGTGGATATCCCTTTAAATTATTTTGATTTTCACGTTCACTCATTTGCTTAAAAATACGACTTGTATTTTCATAACACCAGGGATAAATTTTTTTCAAATTTATTTTCGTTCCTCTTTGCTCCGCTCCGAGAGCGTAGTCTGTTTCTTCTAAAGTATTTTCCTGGTTTTTTGTATTAAAAGACCAAAAGAACCCTATATTTTTATGTGTTAATTCTCTTAAATTTTCAATATTTTGATTTTTACATTGAAAAGGATTATTTTTTTTTGTATTTTGCCAATCTTCAAATGGAAAATAATAATTTTGATTTGCTAACTCTGTAGAAAGATCTGATATTTTTTTTATATTTGAATCGCTAAAAGTTTGAGATTTGTCTCTGATATACGATCCCCGTACACCAGCAGGTACGTAGTTCTCGAGCGAAGCGAGAGGGGATTCATACAAAGATTGAACGGAGTTGTCCCTAAAAGGCTGGGATTGATCCGAGCGCAGCGAAGTTGAAGATTCGGCTTTCAAGTTATATCTATCAAATTTTATTTGATGTCTTTTTTTATTACTTGGATGAATATTTTTTAGATTCTTTGTTTCGCTTGAATTATTTGGTCCAATTTCTTGTTCTACGCTTTGAATCCTTGGCGTTTCATATAGTTTCGATTGAACGGAGTTATTTAAGCGAAGCGAAGAATCACCATTATGCAATTTTTCATCATTTTCAAAAATTGCGTGTGTTTGAACTGACGGTAAATGATTATAAAAAGATTGTAGAAAAAAAGAAAAAGGAATTGATTTTGAAAATGATTCTTTTTCAGAAGATTTTGATGAAAAATAACTTAAATATTTTTGACCAAAAACGTGAAGTGGTGTCATTTGATATTTTCGAACTCCATATTCAAATTGATGTCGTGCTAAAGGTTCATAACCTGAATAAGGTCTTAGTCTATTATATTGAATAATTGGCTCTTGAAAAGTTGGAGAACTATATTCACCTGCAAAATGTTGATATTCACCATTTTTTAATGTAATAAAATTAAAAAGTTTTGGTTGATTTTCAGAATTATTTAATTTTGGAAATTTGTCACTGGTATTTTTTTTTAGTTCAACCGCTTCATTAAAAAGAGAATCTGTTGAACGCCAAAATGTGTCACGCCAACTCATTTGAACTACTGGAAATAAAACACTAAAACTTAAAATACAAACTAAAAATGTATCTGTTAAAAAACTTAATTTATTCACTTCTCCCATAAAAAGAGATGGTAAAGCTTTTGTAATAATTGTAAGAAGAACAAAACTAAAAACACTTAAGGTTAAAAAAGCGGAAATGCCTAAAGTCAGACGGTTAAAAGGATCATGAAATTGAATACCATAAAATAAATGTCCGAAAGGTGCAAAAAGAAAAGGATTTGTATAAAGAAGAATAAAACCTAAGAAAAATGAATTATTATTATTAACCAAAACATTAGAATCAATAGTAGTATCTATTCTATTTTCTAATGATACACTAGAAGGAACTGAGTTGTACTCGGATACGGGCTTCCGATACTCGTCGGAGACTTGTCTCTCGGAGCGTAGCGAAGATGGTTTAAAATTAAAAAAAAAAAATCTTGAATATGTTTGTCTTTGGAATAATAGAAAACCATTTAATGGTACCAATCCTCCACTGTTACGGATTCTATCAACAAATTTGAGATTATTAGTATTTTTTAAAAAATCAAATAATTTTGAAAACCAAAAAAAATTAAATGAAAGTGATCCTACAAATCGATTTGGGGAAGCATCTAATGATGTTGCAAGTCGAAATAAAAGAAAAAGACCTCCAGTAGAAAGAAATGGTTCTAAATAATGCCATGTTTTTAAAAAAGAGGAAGATCCGAAAAGAAAAAAACAAATACAAAGAAAAGACGCAAATAAACTACCTTGTAGACAACGGATACCTTTTTTTTTATTTATAATAAACTCACGAACTGCTATTAAGAAAGATGGTAAGAGCGGGAGACTCATAAAGAAACCTAAAAGCATTCCAAATTGAATACTTTCAAAAAAATTAGACGTAGGCTTATCCCATAGAATATCAAATTCGAATATATTCATAATTTTTCTTATTACCAACTTGATTTAATAACTCCAGGAAGCATTCCCTTTTGAGCGTATTCACGAAGACTTTGTCTTGAAAGTGCAAAATCTCGATAAAAACCACGTGGTCTTCCTGTAATCTTACATCTATTTCTTAATCTAACACGTGCACTATTACGGGGCAGTTTTTGAATTTTTTGATGTAAAATCAATTTTTCTCGAAGAGATGGTGTTTCTTCTAATTGGTTTTTAAGTAATGCACGTTTTTGTGCATATTTTTCAACTAATAAACGTCTTTTTGTTTCACGTTCAATAAAAGATTTTTTTGCCATAGTTTTTTAAGATTTTTTATAAAAGCATTTTATTTATATAGATATTACCTTACCTCTTCGAGAACTTCGTGACCTCTTCGAGAACTTCGTGCCTTAACATATGTGAGGAACGGAGTTGTACGAGCGTAGCGAGTTGGAGACTTGTCTCTCTGAGCAAAGCGTGTAAGTATATTAATTATAGTAAAATTGAGTGAAGTTAGTTTTTCTAACAAAGCGCCGATAATATATTTCCATATATTATCTAAGTGCGAATCGAAGAATAAAACGGGCAAGGAGGGATTCGAACCCCCGACACCGTAGTTCGTAGCCACGTGCTCTAATCCCCTGAGCTACAAGCCCTTTTTTAACTATATATTGAGATATTTTTTTATAAAAAAATCTTGTTTAAATAGTATTGTTATAATATAAAATAGAGTAAAAATAAAGAAAAGTCAAATTTAAAATGTAGCATGTTTTAGAAATTTTTAAAGATGCTACATTTTAAATAAATACTTTGCGCTTTACAAATTTCCTGGGTAAATATTCTTTATAACAAAGTGGAGGCGAAGCAAGGAAAAACAGAGTTTTATTTTATCTAGAAGTAAAGCTTGTTAGCGGAGAGTAGTCGGGGTTGTAAATTAATCGATTACATTTATAATTTTTTTACAAACATTATAATATATTTAATATATATACGTATATTACTGTTTTCTCCTTATAAAATAATTAATATTCTTTTTCTACTACTTTGATGTTATAATAATAATAACAGGTTTTCATAGCAAACTTGGGAACGAATAATAGGCTTATAAGCCTAAAATAATTCAAAAAAAAAGGAAAAAAAATATTATGACAGCAACTCTTGAAACTCGTCAGTCTTCAACTGTTTGGGGACGTTTTTGTGAGTGGGTAACTTCAACTGAAAACCGTCTTTACATCGGATGGTTCGGTGTACTAATGATCCCAACTCTTCTAACTGCAACTTCTGTATTCATCATCGCATTCATCGCAGCTCCACCTGTAGATATTGATGGAATCCGTGAGCCAGTATCTGGATCTCTTCTTTACGGAAACAACATCATTTCTGGTGCAGTAGTACCAACTTCAAACGCAATTGGTCTTCACTTCTACCCAATCTGGGAAGCTTCATCTGTAGATGAGTGGCTTTACAACGGTGGATGTTACCAACTAATCGTTTGTCACTTCTTCATCGGTGTATGTTCATACATGGGTCGTGAGTGGGAACTTTCTTTCCGTCTAGGAATGCGTCCATGGATCGCAGTAGCTTACTCTGCTCCAGTAGCAGCAGCAACAGCTGTATTCATTATCTACCCAATCGGACAAGGTTCTTTCTCTGATGGAATGCCTCTAGGAATTTCAGGAACTTTCAACTTCATGATCGTATTCCAAGCTGAGCACAACATCCTTATGCACCCATTCCACATGCTAGGTGTTGCAGGTGTATTCGGTGGTTCTTTATTCTCTGCTATGCACGGATCTCTAGTAACTTCATCTCTAATCCGTGAAACAACTGAAAACGAGTCTGCTAATGCAGGTTACAAGTTCGGACAAGAAGAAGAAACTTACAACATTGTAGCTGCTCACGGTTACTTTGGACGTCTAATCTTCCAGTACGCTTCTTTCAACAACTCTCGTTCTCTTCACTTCTTCCTTGGTGCATTCCCAGTAATCGGAATCTGGTTCACTGCTCTAGGAATTTCAACTATGGCTTTCAACCTAAACGGTTTCAACTTCAACCAATCAATCGTAGATTCACAAGGTCGTGTAATCAACACTTGGGCTGATATCATGAACCGTGCTAACCTAGGAATGGAAGTAATGCACGAGCGTAACGCTCACAACTTCCCTCTTGACCTAGCTTCTGTAGAAGCTCCAGCTGTTAACGCATAGTCTGTAGCTCCTTAGATTAAGATAAGTCAACCAATTTTCCCCTAAAATACACGCTTGCGTGTTAGGGGAAAATTGTTTAAAGTTCACGGAAATTAAATATTAGAACTACTTAATTTCTATGTTCCCAATCTTAAATTATTCAATTTATAGAAAATTCAAATGTTGTTAGGATATATTGGTTT